TTTAGCTAGCACGATGCTTGCTTATATGTAGTGGGCGCAATAAAAAAAATAAAGAACTTTATTTTTTTTTACCGAACCCACAAATTTATTTATTTTTTTATCTCTAATACTTCTAAAATTCATCGGATTATTATGATTCGAACATAACTAGTCTTCGTCCCAAACGAAGTGCCTACCCAAGCCGGCCCTAATCCGTATAAAAACAAGAGTACTTGGACTTGAACCAAGAATTTGAAGGTTGAAGCTTCCTATTTTGCCAATTAAACTACACTCTTCAGAGAATATCCGATTTGAACGGATGCGGCTAGAATATAACCTAATAAGACTCAAGCTTACCGCCTTAAACCACTCGGCCAATTCTCTTTAATTCCTCAGCGAATCGAACGCTGATATCATTCTTATCAAAAATGCACTCTACCGTTTAAGTTAAGGAATCTTATAGGGTATAATCAGCCAACTCGCTCAGCTGGCGTTCCTCTTAAGTGAGAGGAACTTTCTTCCTCTCACCCTCGGATTAGTGGCGCAAGCTCTGCTGCTCCTCTAACCCTTAATACTGAAAAATGAAGGATTTGAACCTTCAACTTATTGTGTGTAAAACAATCGCTCTACCATTGAACTAATTTTTCTTTATCCGTTTCCTGCTATTAGCTTGCTAGAGGGTATTGCCTATTCCCTCCGGGATAAAAAAAAATATATTTTTTTTTATCCCATCCTTCGGAGGGAATAGGCAATACCGAAAGCGGATGAATTTTTTACTAGGGCTAGCTTCGCTAGAACGAAGTCCATCGCTGATTTCTGATCCCGCCGAAGGGGGGGGCTAGCGAAGCTAGAGCTCTGAAATATGCAAGCTCTAATTTCGAAGAAATAGGGAGAGACTTCGTCTACAGCAGGCTCTAATTCCCTACCCCCGTAGGGGGTCAGGGAATAGAGCTTGCTATGAAATACTTAATCTTTTATTAAGTCGGCGTAGACGAAGTATCGCCTAATCCGGAGGATAGTAATTTTGTGCAATGCTGCTTGGCAGGGGTCGGAGCTTGCTGATTCCTTAGCTCGCTGAGACTTCGTCTAACCAAAGGGATATGGAATACTACTGAATCGCCTTCTCGTTTTTAATAGTAATTATTATAGCACCAGTCATCGCTAATAATAATATAAAACTAGCCATAAATATTCACATATTGTGACTTGTATATAATATATGCCCTATAGTTGCTGTATGCCCTGTTTCAGCCATATTATTATCTCAACTATTACTTGATACAAACATAATATTCGCATTTGTAATGTCTATGTTTTTATTAATATAATTTAAAATATCGCTAAATTTATTTCAAGGTAAATAATATAGTATAGTATTTAATTTACTACTGTAATTATTTAATATCGCCATGTAATAAGGTAGTATTTGGAATATAGTAAAATTTGCCAGGATTGTAATAAATAAACCTAAAGATACACTATTTCTATTATTACTTTGTAATTCACTTGTTCTTATATTTATTAACATTAATATAAATAAAAATAATATTGAAACTGCCCCAATATAAACAATTAAATAAGATAAACCTATAAATGTAAGACCTATTAATATTAAATATACTGATATATTTGCAAATAAACCTATTAGAAATATTACTGAAACAATAGGGTTTTTATTAATTATTATTAAAATACCACATAATAAAGCTGTTATGCTAATTATATCTAAGGATCCTGTTAAATATCCATTCGAGAAAATCTCAGGTGTAGCTAGAAGTTGATAATACATTGTATTTTTTATACTTATATTAACCTAATATTTAGGATAGCAATAAAATTATATCTTGCTAGTGCTAATCCTGGAGCTTGCTCCTGCGTAGACGAAGTCTCGAGCAGTAAAAAAAAATAAGGAATAGGCGAAGCCTAGGCGAAGCCTATCCCTTTATTTTTTTTTTTTCTGGTAGACGAAGTCTCGAGCTTGCTGATGAGTAGTCCAGAAGAATATTTTATCAAATTTATCTATATAAAATAGATTACCGCCTTAATTAAGACTTAAACTTATCGGCTGTAAATATGTGGGAGAGCCTCTCCCTAGCGAAGCTAGCCTCCTTGGATAGACGAAGTCTCAGCAGCAGTAAAAAAAAAGACATTTTTTTTCTAGTAGCTTATCCTTAGCCTGCTGAGACTTCGTCTATCCCAACGAAGTGGGGGGCATTCTTCTGGATAGTCCCTCCAGTATAATAAATTAAGAACCTCAATAATACATAGATACGTATAAGAAAAGTCAAACTACATCAACGAAATGTCAGTAGAATATTCCAGCTTCATAACCAAGATGATGATGGTCTGTTAAATGGTATGAATATATTCTTCATAAAGCCACTGATAAGAATATTGTACCTATAATAACGTGTACAAATAAAAAATATTAGCAATAATTCTCATTATTGTTTAGACTATATCATTTGTATAATATGTAATATAATATACAACAAAATTTGCAAGATAGAAAATCTACCTTTTTAGTCGTTGTGCTGCTGATTTCGAAGAAATATGCTAAAGCTACTCAACTATTAGAAATTATTTTGAGCTTGCTGATGAGTAGTCCAGAAGCTCTATCTGGATTTTTTAAAGAAGAATAACAATTAATGTTGTTAGATTTGTAACTAAAGCCATGTTTTTACATAGCTAATTCTAAGATCTTGGGGGAATCGAACCCCCTTATACCATTAAATCTTTATATATATAACTTATGTCGAGCTTGCTGTATTTCTTCGAAATTAGAAGTGTAATAAATTATATATATTTTTTTATTAAATTAATATCTATAGATTAAAACTAACTTCCTCAGTAATACATTGTTACGTATAGGAATAGTCAAACTACATCTACAAAATGTCAATATAATATTCCAGCTTCATAACCAAGATGATGATGGTCTGTTAAATGGTATGAATATATTCTTCATAAAGCCACTGATAAGAATATTGTACCTATAATAACGTGGAAGCCATGGAACCCAGTACCGAAGAAGAAACATGTACCAAATACACCGTCACTAATAGTAAATGAAGAAACGCTATATTCTACCCCTTGAAAGAAAGTGAATATTAAAGCTAATAGAACTGTAAAGATAGAACCATATAAAGCTCCTTTTCTTTCTCCTTTTATTAATGAGTGGTGCGCATAAGTAATAGTTGCTCCACTAGATAATAAAATTACTGTATTAAGTAATGGTAATTCAAACGGGTTTACAGGTTCTATACCCATAGGTGGTCATTGAGCTCCTAATTCTACAGTAGGTGTTAATGCACTCATTTTTTATTTATTTGTATACTTATGCTACATAGTAACATAAGTATACTTATATGGATTTAAATTTTATACACCTTTATTTAATACTGCTTTTCTTTGTTTATTCATTCTACCTTTTATTTTCTTTATTTCATCTAACCCTTCTCTAGTTAAATGAGCTTTATTACCTATAAGAAGTGCCGCCTTTTTAAAATCTTCATAATTTAAAGATTTGGCTCCCCCATGGCGCAATTTAAACTTTTCAAATATTGGAATTATTTTATCCCTAACATCTGTAAACTTTTCAACTATAAACTCACCACAGTCTGGTTTAACTATGTATCTACCACAATTCAAAGTTTGTATTAAACTTTCCAAAAGTTCTTTATCTCTACTATGTTGAGTTAAAATAAACCTTAATCAGGCAGTTTCACCTAGTTTAGACGCTGGTGATTTCTTTAATGCTATGAAGAAACATCCTTCAGCATCAGTAAAACCAGCTAATCAGTGTAAATCTTGCATATCTCTACTTGGGACTTCTGATCTCAAAGCTGGTTTTAAATTTGGAAAGGCTAAATTTAAAGAGTCAGATAATTCACCATTATTTAGTGTAGATTTAATGGATACTATCCTGTTTAAACCTTCTAAAGTAAGATGTTTACCTTGTTTCATTAAATTTATAACTTCTTTAAAGAAGATATAATCAGAATGTTTACGAGTTAGTAAATGGTAGTTATCAAAATGATAAATAATAGTATTTAAATCATCTAGACCTGATACTCTGTATTGAACAGATTCTGCTCCCAACTTAGTAACTTTACCTACCCCAAAGAATAATCTTATTTGTTCCAACAGAGCGAGATCTTTTTCATGAAGACCTATTTGAAACGTAGCTTTTACTCTGTAACCAGTTTTAAATTTTACGTCTTGATTAATCCCTACAAAAAAACATCCTTCTCCATCAGTAAACCCTGTTACATAATTAGGATTTAATGTTAAAGGTGAAGTATTAAATACCGATTCCCTAATTCCCTGTGGGAATTGGGAATAGGTATTGGTAGAAAATAAAGATTTTTGAATGATATTCGTGCTACTAGCACATAGAATATTTTTTGTATATCTACTACGTACTCTATGAGTAGTAGTAGATATAACAGTATTAACATCTTTTTGTTGATGTATAAAAACCAAGTTTCCCTGGCTCTCAGAGCACACCTTACAATATTTAGAAAATATTGAAGAACCGTCTGCTCGTTGCTCTTTTACAGATATAAAACTATCTGATTTAGATCCGCGATAGCCCATTCATTGGCTTAAGCCAATAATCTCTAATGATGTTACTATACCCTCAGTCCTTAATGAGGCCACTATAAGTCTTTCGACAGATAGCTTAGTTATTAGAGCTTTAGGGTTTCCCCGGAGTTTGGTTCTTATCCACAATGCATTTTGTCTATGGAAGAATGCTCAAAAGATAGCTACAAAAAATAAACCTTCAGATACTATAAATAGTATTACTCCTAGATTTAATCCTTTTTGCACTGATAATGTATGATTTCCTAAATATGTCGATAGATATTATAAATATATTTCTATATTTTTTGGACTATACCTTAATTAATGGGTTAGTATTCCTAAAAGGAGAGCTTGCTGTAGTCCCCTAACGAAGTGTACTCTCCGCCGACGACGGAGTGGTGGGTCCGCCTGGACATATGTCCAGGCGGACCCACTTCTAATTTCTGATCCCGTAAGGGATATGAAATACATATTTATTCGAAATTAGAAGTCTCGGGTACGCAGGCTAAGGAGAAGTCTCTCCCTTAAGCCCCGTAGGGGGTAGGGAATACTAACGCATTAATTTTTAATGTCTAGTCTCTGAAGACCCTAAAAGATATTTATCCGTCTTTTAGTTTCCTGCTGATTAGCCTAATTTTAGGATTTTCCAGCAATTTGTTAAATTTAAAGAGAGCACATATACATTAAATTATTATTATTAAGGCTAGACGAAGTCTAGAGCTCTATTTAACCAATAGATTTTTTATTTTCAATCTACCTTCTTCAGTAAGATGTTGTTTAAGTATTATCATATTATATACTATTTCTCACTTTTTAAAATCAGTAAGTTTATCTCCTATTAAAGGAAATTTATTAAAATAATCTATAAGAAAACTTACATTTTTTATAGATTGTATACTAACTGATAATACTTCCGAATTGGTATTATTTTTATATGTTTTTAAATTAGCATTAAGAAATAAAGCTAAATTTTCCATAAAAGGTTTCATCGAGGTTGATGTAGCTTTATCATATAAACGTTGATCTAATCTAAATTTCAAAGAAATATTTTCACTTACAGATCTTTTACGGGTTTCAGATTTAGGTTTACGTATTTTCGTCGATATCCCTGCGGGATTAGGAGCCGCGAAAATCGCTGCGCAAGCTCTGCCCCCTACATATTTAATTCCGAAATGTCCATCTGCTTCACTAAAACCGGAGAATCAACTATTATCTGTAAAGCTAGAATTATCTAATAAACTTTCCGATATATTTAAATCATATTTATTGTTCATAAAATTGATTAAATCATTAAATCTCTGGTTTTTTGGTGTTCTAAGTTTTCCGTGTACTAAATTTATAAAAAGAATAATACTTTCTATATCTCCAATAATATAACGAAGAATATTTTCTCCTGAAGAGCTAGCGCCTTGAAAACGTCCTATATTACCTAATTCTGATTGTATAAATGAATACATACCTATATTATTAATATGGGAAGTAAATACTATTCTAGGATTAAGTACTCTATTTAAACTTGTAACTCCAGTATTGGTCGAAGGAAGAGAAATGGAACCGTCTCCTTCTAAAAGACCTGCTAAATAATAACCTAAGTTATTATTATTAGTGAAAATTGTAGTATTGTTTTTATTTCTATATGTATATAAAGCCTCTTCTAAATGGATAGAAGGAATTTTTTGTGCAATATTCAAATAATAATTTAGAGCTTGCTGAGTCCGAAGGACTATAGTATTTAATTTAAGTTTACCCTCTGCTATTATATCTCTAAATCAGAAAGCCATAGATGCTACTAATGTAATTAATGATAAGTAAAACACTATATAGCTGTTGCTAAATAAGTGCATTGATAATGCTCCATTCACTGTTACTGTAAATAAAGCAATACTTGTATACAGTGGTCAAGGAGATGGTGACACTAAATGGAATGGATGATCCTGAAAATTACTTCTTATTAAATTTGTCATATATATTATATATTATAAATCTTGTAGTTTTGTACACAAGTTAAAAGCCCCTAAGATGAATCGAACATCTATCATAATATTAACAGTATTATGCTCTACCGTTGAGCTATAGAGGCTCAAGCAATAAAAAAAAATAAAGAGGCTAGCTTCGCTAGCCCATATACGAGCGAAGCTCGCATGGAGACTACGGAAAAGAGGTGATTCGAACACCTAAATGTATAAAACATAATACTTAGCAAATATCTTACCCTACCTATGGAAACTTTTCCTGCATTAGCTCCGAAAGGGCTAGCGAAGCTAGCCTTACCTCTCGTTTGCCTCGCAGTAATAGTGCAAGCTAAAAGCTAGCACTTCTCTATAAAAGCAAGCTAGCTGCTATGTATGCTATGTATGCTACTATACGAATTAGATCAGAATCGAACCGACATCTACTTCCGTGACAAGGAAGTCCTTTACCTAATTAAGTTACTAATTCTAGGAGACAAGAGATTCGAACTCTTAAAAGCAATAGCTATTGAGTTTACAGCTCAACCCTTCTTACCAATAAAGGAACCCTCCTTTATATAGGCGCTAGCTCGGAAAAAAAAAAGAGATTTTTTTTTCATGCTTGCGCTTATATTATATATATTTATGGTTAATATTAATTAATCCCGGGCAACTTCCACTACCCGAACCGTATTTCGACTTAACACTAATTAGAGCCACGCATACGAAGATTCCCAATAAAAGAATATATAAAACCTATTTGTTTTTTTTACTTGTTACTAAGAAAGCAAACTTATTGCGCATGCCCCTTTCAGCATGTGACGAGTGGTTAGTACCAATCCAAGGTCTATTCACCGTGACATGGTGATTCACGATTACTAGTAATTACTTATTCATATAGTCGAATTTCAGACTACAATCCTTAAAATTTATATCCTATTTTTTGAGATTAGCTTAAATTCACATTTTCGCATCTCTTTGTTTAGGTATATGTGGCACGTCTATAGCCCACAATATCAAGGCCATGATGACTTGTCTTTGTCCCCTTTTTCTTTCCAAATTTCCAGGACTGAATGCTTTATCGTAAATAAAAAAAATAAAGCCAGGGATTACGTTAATTTCATGGAAACCACAGTTTCACAACATTAACTGGAAACAGCCGTGCAACTCCTGTAATAAAATTATTCAAATTGTGGTAAGGTTTTTCGTGGATCATCGAATTAAACAACATACTTCACTACTGGTGTCAGAAACGGTCTAGTGATTTCAGTTCCTGCGTTGCCACATTACTCTTGAGGTGAAATGCTTACACTTTCATTTATAGACCAGATACAAAAATTTCTAATTTCTGCTGCACTATATATAAAATATATTATAGCGCGAAGCTATATAAGGAATGCGTTTTAGAATAAATAATAGAAATGTATTATTATAATAGAAATATAGATCTAACCTATGGCATTCATCATTTACTGCAAAGACTACTTGGGTATCTAATCCTGTTTGTTCTCTGTGCCTTCGTCCTTCAACGTCAGTTTTTACATAGAGGGCTGCCTTCGCCTTTACAGAGTCCCTTTGGTATCACGAAATTTCATCTCTCCTCCTCAAGTACTGCCCTCTTACATAAAACTCTAGTCTTATACTAACATTTTATAAGCTATATAGACCGTCTGGGTACCCTTTAAACCTAATTAAGATGAATAACACTAGTCTCTTACGTATTACCGCGACTGCTGGCACGCAATTAGTCAAGACACGATATATATACTGTCATTATCAATATATAAACAAAGTTTCATTCAATTCTAATAAAATCTTTTCATATGGGACGGCCAGCCCTATGGTGTTATACAACTCGCCCTCACAATAAGACTTCTCTTAAAGGTATCGGGCTTGACCCATAGCTGTTTGCTCCCCATACTGGAAGACTTGCCACTTCTCCAAGTTGCCAGTTCAGCCGTTAGGCCATTGACCAAGATTCCTCACTGCTGTACTAACTTGCATTGGGGTTTTTTCAGACCCAATGTGGTCGATCAACCTTTCAGATTCGACTACGAGAGTTTAAGGCTAGTTAAGTCATCACCTTAACTACTACCTATCTCGAAGATATTTATTATCCTCTTAAAGCAGAAAAAAAAGAGCAAAAAAAAATATATAAGGGAGTCAACTTGCTGAGGGTTTTCCCCCCTCAACACTTGTCCTTGTCTATACCCTAATTTTTTTTTATTATATCTTTCCTTTATTTATTATGAAGGATTTACCTCCACTTTAAGGCCGGCGAAGAATATCATTATACTCACCTGTACACCACTTTTTAATTTATCAATTAAAACGTACGATTAGCATGTGTCAAGCACTTGGACAGCATTCAATCAGAGCCATCACCAAACTCAACTTTTACTTTGACTTTTTTTTCGGATATAGAACTATTCATATATCACTAATGGATCTAAATCCATTGACTAAGGTAAAAACATATAAGCTATTTACTGTGAATTTTACTAAAACAGATAATTTTCTATAAAATGCTAGTTGCTCGCGGTTTTTCATATAAATTATATAAATAATTTTGTATTATTTTCTTCCTATACATCATATAACTTTTATTAATTTCCTGGGTGCTAATTCCTGAAACGAATAGCGCCTTCAGGATAAATTGTTATTGTTCTTATAACTTTCCTCAATATAAACACTTAGTACTAATAACGAATAGCCCCTGGGGGGCGAGTAGACGAAGTCTAGTAAAAATAAAAAAAATAAAGTTCTTTATTTTTTTTATTGCTGGATTTTTTTCGTAGTACATATCCGGCGGAGCCGGATTAGTACTAGCAAGCTCTAGCTTGCTGAGTCCGTAGGACTACTAAAAATATTCGTAGGAATAGTCTAGTGGAGCTTTTGGAACTCCTGCCTACTCTTTCTTCGATATTTTTAGCCCGAACGAAGTTCCCTCCTCTGGTATTTTCGGAGGGGGCGAACGAGTAAAAAAAAAATATATTTTTTTTTATAGAGAGCTTGCGTAGACGAAGTCTCACCCTACGGTAGACGAAGTCTCGAGCTAGCGCGATTTCCTATTCCCGACGTAGCCGGGAATCAGCAAGCTCGTAAGAGCTTGCAGATTTTCATATCCTTCGGTACGCAAGCTAGCGCAAGCTCGAAAATACTAAATTTTTATCTTTTTTTTTATATAGGCATATTTCTTCGAAATCAGCCTAGCCAGCATATCCTTCGGATAGGGAGAGACTTCGTCTATCGCTACAAATATTAATGTAAATCTAATCCGTCTTTTATATAAGAACTAGATAGTACCACGAACACCTGCGCCTGGATGAAGGCTATTGCTAACTCTAAACCTGAAAAGGCTATAATAAATAATAAAGGTATTAATCCTAAAATGAAGAATATAAAACCAGAATTCATTATATTATAAACAAAACCACTTAATATGCTTAATAACATGTGACCAGCTGCTAATCTAAGACCTAAAGATACATTTCTGGCAAGGTATTTACACCTTTAAAGATGATATTTTATATTTATGCCCCTTGTTACGAAGTAACAAATCCATCCCACCCTCACAATTTAATTTAATAAACTGCTATGCTAAATACATTGATATTTTTCTTATACTAAACTCGTACAGCTTAATGTAAATCTAATCCGTCTTTTATATAAGAACTTGATAATACCACGAACACTTGCGCTTGGATAAAGGCTATAGCTAATTCAAGACCTGAGAATGCTATAATAAATAATAAAGGTATTAATCCTAAAATAAAGAAGATAAATCCTGAATTCATTATATTATAAACAAACCCACTCAAGATGCTTAATAGCATATGTCCCGCAGTGATATTCGCGGCTAATCTAAGACCTAATGAAACGTTTCTCGCTAGATATGATATGAACTCGATAGTCACTAATAAAGGTAAAAGTGCTAAAGGACAACCAGCAGGTACTAATAAAGAAAAGAATTTTAAACCATGTTTTTGGAATCCTAATATAGTTGCACCTAATACTATTGTGAAACTAAGAGCAAATGTTAACGCAAAATGGGCTGTAGAAGCAAAGCTGTATGGACAATACAGTAAGTCTTATAGACTTACCGCGGTGGACTATATCTTAATCACTTAGTTGTTATTTTAAAACTGTGTTAAGTGATCTTTCACACGTAGTCTCTGAGGATCCTACTCATAACGAGGCAGAAAAAAAAATAAATAGAGCAGCTTTGCCTAGCCTGCTGAGACTTCGTCTATCCCGACGAAGTGGGGATACGCCTATTTTTTTTTTATCGCTTGTTATTTTGGTTTCCTGCTGATAGTTCATTGTTTCATCCTTTAAGATTTTCACCAGTATTGGTACCTAAAGGCATTAGAAGTTTCCAGCATATAGTGAAATTTATTATATTTTATTATTATTATTATTTATCTATGATATTAGAATTATCTAAACATTTATCTATTCTTCTATTGTTATTCTCTTTCTATTCATATTACTTTGAATTAACTTTATCTTTTCTAATCCTTCATCCGTTAAATGGGCTTTAGATTTTATTAGTTCGGCTATTTGTGCAAAATCTAAGTAATCATATTGTTTAATACCTAATAATGGATATTCGTTTAAGAAAGGTATTAGCTTATCATTTATATCTGAAAAGATTGTTACTAAGTATTGACCTTCATCACGTCCTGGTGATTTGTAATATCTACCACAGTTTAGATAAGTAGTTATATCCTTTAACAACTCTTCATCTTTAATATGTTGAGTCAATGAAAATCTTAAACTAACATTTCTATTATTTTGAGTTATAACTTGGAAACTTCCTTCAGCGTCTATAAATCCTCTAATTCAATTTAAGTTTTTAATCTTAACATTTAAAGTGTTATATCTTACTGAAGGTCTCACTACTGCTTTTGCAGTAGGGAAACTCTCTTTAAACTTATCTGATAGACCTCAGTTTAATGAAGCTTTAATTCCTACTAACTTCAATATACCCTTTAGAGATAAATGCTCTTTATTCTTTATTATAGCTATAGCTTGCTTAAATAAAAGATAATCAGCTCTCTTTTGAGATATTAAAGGATAACTATCAAAATGATCTGTGATTATTTGTAAATTATTTAAAGAACTTACACGATATTGCATAGAATCAACTCCATGTTTATAGATCTTTCCTGTTTTAAAAGTTCTTTGAATAGCTTCTAATAATTTAATATCTTTATTATGTAAAGATATACTAAAGATAGGCTTAACTTGTCAACCAGTTAAGCTTCTGTCTTTTTTAAATATAGAAAGCGAGAAACAACCTTCTCCATCTACAAACCCTGTAAGATAATCAGGATTAAGGTAGAAGGTGTTTTTATTGTTAAAACTATATCTAGGACTATCCTTAGATATGTTTATTTGTGTATCTGGCTGAGAGTCAGAGTTAAGAGAAGAATATGATTGTACTTGAAATATAGGTTTACTATGTAATCCTGATACTTCAAACATGTTTGAGATAAATAATGATAAAATATAAAGGCTCCTGTTAACCATACCCATTAAATTATTTATTAATATAAATATAAATAAAGTATATATAAATGGGAAATAAATTTGACCATTTTTAGGGTTTATTTGATTTGTAACTATATTATGTATAGTTACGTATAATGATTCTTGAGCTATTGATCAGTTATTACTAACTAATTTATTATAGTTAGTTGAAACTATACTTAAAACTAATATAATTAAAGCTCCTATTGTTAAATATAATCCTATGTTAGTTAAAGATAGATGTAAGTTACCACCTAAAACTTCTAAATTTAATATGTCTCTTATTTCAAATTGATCTAAAGGACTTCTTATTTCTTTAGCTTGCGCAAAGAATAAATTTTGTTTTTCTATAGAAAACATCTAGTAGTATTATTACTACTATAATATATAAATCTTTAAAAAGCTAAATATTGGCAAAATAGGTATGAGCTTGCTAGCTTTTAGCTTTAGCTGTAAGCTAGCTAAGAGCGAGATATGTATAGCCTTCTATGAAGAGCTAGCGCCCTCCTCCCCTTAATATATATTATATTTTATTAATAAACATACGTGATAAGAATAAACGCACTATTCTTGGTAATATGTATTTAGATAATACGTATAGAATAAATACTATTATAGCAAAAGCAAATACTACTTCATTCATATAATAAAAAGGTACTAATTGTGGCATATTAATTTTGATTATGATAATTATAATACGTGCACAACGCGTCACTCGTAGGTAAATAAAAAGTATATAAGAGCGGACTTCGTTCTAGCTAGCTTGGCTATAGGTTTGCAAAAGCTAACCTTATATACTATATATTAAACTATTCATAGAATAATCTAATACGTTTAAAATTAAAGAAGGATATACACCCAATACAACTGTAAATAATACTAATATAAATAATAAAATAAATTCTCTTTTATTTACATCGTATATACTTTCTTCTATAAATCTAGTGAAAGAACCTCCGAAAGATATTCTATTAAACATATATATAGTGTAGGCTGCAGAAAATACTACAGAAGAACAAGCGAAAACACCTAATACAGGTAATCTTTCTATTATACTATAAAGTGACATAAATTCACCTACAAAATTTAAAGTTAATGGAGCACCACAATTACCTAAAGCTAATATAAAGAATAATATAGCAAATATAGGCATTAATTGAGTAATTCCTCTATAAAAATATATAAGTCTAGTACCTGTTCTATCGTATAATATTCCACCTGCACATATAAATAAACCACTTGACACAAACCCATGGGCTAAACCTAATATCACACTTCCTTCTAATCCTTGCATAGTATTACTAAATACTCCTATTAAATAAACTGAAGCGTGACAGACTGAACTATATGCTATTAGTTCTTTTACATCTGTTGTTCTTAGTGTACTAAAACTAGCATATATAATTGTAATTACCGCTATAGTAAATACAACAAAAGTATAATCTAAAGAAGCTTTAGGTAATATAGGTAATATTAATCTAAATACACCGTATAGACTTAATTTTAATACTATTGCGGCTAATACAATACTTCCACCTAAAGGAGATTCAACGTGAGCTTTTAATAATCAATTGTTTAAAAATATTGTAGGAGTTTTTACAGCAAATGATATAAATATTCCTATAAATAAGAATATTTGAGTTTTATATTCAAAATTTAGTTTAAATAAAGTATCAAAATCTGTACTACCCATTATAGAAGATGTACTTAAAATCGACAGTAGTAAAAACAAAGAACCTCACAGCGTATATAAAAATAAATAGTAGCTCGCACTTACTTTATTATCTGATCCATATAAACCTATTAATATAAATAAAGGAGGTAATATAGATTCAAAGAATATATAGAATGACATTATGTCTAAGCTCATAAAAACTGCTAATAATAATGTTTCTAATAATAACATAATTATTAAATAAGATTTTACATTTTCTTTTATAGAATCTCAATTAGATAATAATGCTATAGGCATTATTATTGTAGTCAATAATATAAAATATATAGAGATACCATCTACACCCAAGTAAATGTCGAATAGTTGTACATTGTAGTGTTCTTGTACAAATTGAAATTGATTAGTACTGTTATTAAATAAAATAAACATAACTAATGATATAATTAAATTTATAACACTAGTAGTAAGCGCAATCGTTTTAGTAAATAACTCTGAATTTTTATATGATCCTGAACTAGCTACAACCATTGTCCCTAGTAGAGGTGTAATAATTAACGAGGATAATAACATATGTTGAAGATTGATATTTATTGCTCTTCAAATAATTTACTATGTCCGCCTATATACATGTGTCTCATGGCCTTTATGATAAAGAGTATGCTATTGATACTCTTTATCATAAAGAGTTAATACAGCAGTAGCTGCTTGTTCTACCTCCACTATTCCTGCCTTAGCTTGCTGCTATGCACTTATCCATATTCCCGAGCTTCGCCCCCCGAGCTTGCTGGTCCGTAGGACTAGGGGGCGAAGCTCGGGAATATGGGATCGGGAATCGGGAATAGCCTAGCAAACAATAATATTGGTAGAACGCTTATATATAATACCATCCATATTCCCGAGCTTCGCCCCCCCCCTGAAGAATGCCACCCAGTGGGAGGCTACGCCGGGAATCGGGAATATGGATTAACTCTATGTGTTTGCTGAGTCCGGAGGACTATATTCTTCTTGAGTCCGGAGGACTATGCAGTATTTTTTTCTACGTTATTCCCGCCGAAGGCGGGAATCAGCAGGCTCTAAAATTACTAAAATTACTAAAACATGTTCACATTTACTACAGTTATTCCGAATATATATAATAAACAAGGAATTAATATTATAAAAGCAAATAAAATAGGTAATAACACAGTTCAACAGAATGACATTAACTGGTCAAAACGTATTCTAGGGAATGAAGCTCTTACCCAGATAAATATAAATACCATTATTGAGCTTTTTATACCTAAAGTTATACTATGTAAAAAGCCATCTACAGAAGAACTAGTCAAAATTCCTCTTAATTTAAAATATTCTAAAGATGTAATTCAGTTTATATCGAAAATATATGCATATATATAATTTAATAAGTCAAATCAATATACAATGTCAAATTCTAATAAATAACCACCTAAAAATAAAATACTAGTAAATATACACATTAATACAATACTAGCATATTCAGCTAAGAAGAAAAAGACAAATATTACTGCAGCGTGTTCTGTCATAAATCCACTTACCAATTCAGATTCAGCCTCTGCTAAATCAAATGGTGCACGATTAGTCTCTGCCACAGAACCTATAAAGAATATTATTAATATACAGAATAGAGGTAAAGCTAATCATACTATTTTTTGGAATTGTACATTTATATTTAAATTTAAGCTATTTGTTATCATTATTATTATTAATAATACAGAACTTAACACTAATTCATAACTAATTAATTGAGCTGTACTTCTTAAAGATCCTAAGAAAGCATACTTACTATTAGCACTTCACCCGGCTAATAAAATTCCATAAGTAGCTAAACCTGAAACAGCTAACATATACAATATTCCTAATTCCATATCCCCTAATGATAGTCCAGGACCGTAAGGAATAACTGCATAACCTAATAAAGCAAATATTAATGTCACTATAGGTCCTAAGAAAAATAGTATTAAATTAGCTTGTGTAGGAGCTACATATTCTTTTAAGATTAATTTTAAAGCATCTGCAAATGCCTGTAAAAGACCGTAATATCCTACTGCGTTAGGACCAAGTCTTCTTTGCATACTTGCCATAGTTTTTCTTTCCGCTACAGTTACATAAGCTACCACTAATAAAGCGGGTAACATTAATATTATATTTTCAATTATTGAAATAATAGTAGGAGAATAATTCATTTTTTTTTTATTTGCTAGTGCTCCGAAGGAAGCACTACATCTTTCTTTGTTAATGTGTGCTAACTCACTAGGCAGATTTCTATAGCTAGTAGGAGGCAGGAAGGAGTAATATCCCAGCTACGCAGGGATCCGCAAGCTCTAAAATAAAGTTATTTATTTTAGAGCTTGCGTAGACGAAGTCTCTCCGTGTAACGAATATTACCCCTCCCCTAATTCCGGCTCAATATCCCTCCGGGATTAGGAGTCAGAAACCACTAAAAATTTTTCTAGATTGCGAGCTAGCGCCGTTGGCGATTTTCATATCCATATCCCGAGCTTGCTGTAGACGAAGTCTCTCCCTCCGGGGGCGAAGCTCGGGATCCGCAAGCTCGAAAATACGGCGCATGCTCGTCCCTAAATAGAGCTTGCTAATTTCTGATCCCGTAGGGATATGAAATATCAAACTAGAAATAAGCTAAGCATAAATATAGTAAGCTAGCTATGTTTTATTTTGTTTTGTTTAATCTTATAATATTAATAATACTAAATTAGTGTACGAAGCAGTAGCCATATTCCCGATTCCCGATTCCCCATTCCCGATTCCCGATTCCCTATTCCCGGCTGCGTAGCAGCCGGGAATAGGGAATAGGGAATTAGGGAATTAGGGAATTCGGGAATTCGGGAATTAGGGGGAGGAGTAGACGAAGTCTAGAGCTTGCTAATTCCTCCGAAGGATGGAATAGTCTAGGGCGTAGCTCTAGACTTCGTCTACTAGATAAATAACAGAAGAATAAAGCTAAAGTTAGAGCTATTAATGTTTATAAGAAGCATTTAATCTCTTAAATTCATTGACTTTATCTAATATTTGCGAAGTATAGTTAACATTTTCTTTCTTTAATTTACCTTCTATTTCTAATCCTTTCTGTAATAAATCATTTATTTCTTGACCACGTGTTGTTATTAAACGATCAATAATACTTATTCTTCTACTAAATTTATCTGCATCAGTGTCCGACATAGTACCAGGAACATCTAATGACATATTACCGCCTGCATCTGTTATAACATTTATATTATTAGTCAAGATGATACTGTGAAATTGACTTATAAAATCAGAAAGTTGAGGTAATAGTTCATTAATCTTTAAAGTTATATCTGTAAGCTCTACCGGTGAAACCGTACTTTTTAACGGAAGATTCACAAAGACATGAGGTCTAGGTATATCTATATCTTTATATGTTAAAAGATTAATTAATTTTAGGGCTTTTGCCTTCATATTTTTTATTGTTGTAATTTAATTATAATACGTGCACAACGCATCACTCGTAGGTAAATAAAAAGTATATAAGAGCGGACTTCGTTCTAGCTAGCTCTTATATACTATATATTAAACTATTTATAGAATAATCTAATACGTTTAGTTTATGGCAAGGAGGAACTTTGTTCTAGGCGAGCTTGCGTAGACGAAGTCTCTCCCATCCATATCCCGAGCTTGCTACGCAAGCTAGGGATCAGGAGGGAATACTAGTAAAAAAAAATAGGGTGGCATTCTTCCGTGGAACGAATCGAGCTTGCTGGTCCGTAGGACTACCGACCCCTTACTCGAGGGCGAAGATGCTCTCCACGAATAGTCCCAGCCTACGCGCACACAAAAGAGTAGCTTTAGCTGGCTATTTTTTTTTTATATCTAAGCGTACTCCTATTTATACGAAGTCGTACCCTCCTTCTATAATTCGTGCTTTAGCTTTATAGCTTTAGCTAAGCCAGCTAAGCTAGATATTAAATATTATGATCTAGAAGCAAAAATAGCCGATAAAAAAATTTTCTTTATTGATTTAATAGACTACTTATTATCTTTATAATATAGATTTCTCTATACCTATCTCATCTTAGACTCGAACTAAGATCTAAATATTAGAAGTATTCTGCTCTGCCATTGAGCTAATGAGACTTAAATCTAGCTTTTCATGTATACGAGGAATCGGCCTTGCCCGATTCCCTAACGAAGTGTACCCCTAACGAAGTGTATCCTAATTCGGGAATTCGGGAATTAGGTAATACGAAAAGCAGGCTATACAACTAATTAGCAAGCTATATAAAGCTAGGAATATTATACGTACTATGTAGCGTTAATATACCCAGCGAGTAGGCAGGGAGGCTAGCTTCGCTAGCCTCCCCCTAATTCCCGAATTCCCGGAGGGAATATGGCGCTAGACTTCGTCTGGCGGCGCGAACGAAGTCCGCTCTAAAAAAATATATTTTTTTTTATTCGTCTAATCCCGACGAAGTGGGGATATTCGCCGGGAATATGGTTACTGCTTTGTTATGAAAAGCTAGATATAAATAGGCGTACGGCGTACTACGTACTGATTTTAGCTTTGTAAAGGTAGACTTACAAATGCATGAGGTTTTGGTGGGCTTGATAATCCTCACTCTAAACTAGTGTAGCTTCTATTTAAATTAGCTTGTAATACGTCTGTGTAGAATCCTGGAGTTAATCAAGGATTTCTAGAAGCCACTTTTCCTTCTACTAATTGTGAATATACAATATATAAGAATAATCATGCAGCTATTACACTTACTATAGAACCTATACTACTTATTAAATTTCAACCTGCAAAAGCATCAGGATAATCACTAATTCTTCTAGGCATTCCTTGTAAACCTAAGAAATGTTGAGGGAAGAATGTAAGATTACATATTGTGTGGACTATATATTGATTATTTTAATTAATTAAAATAACCTCCTTCGTGAAGTCTCTGGGGATCCTACTAATAACATGTGTTGTTACTTTGGTTTCCTGCTGATTGTCTAGATACACTTAAGATTTTTACTTATTTAATAAGTACTTAAGCTTTATGAGAGTTTCCAGCATATAGAAGGATTGGGAGGGGCTAATCAAATTAATTTTGTTTAGGGATAGATTGTATTAATCAATCTTCACCATTAAGAGTTATTCATTCATTTTTATCAATATTATTTTTTACAAGAGTTCATCTAACTTTGAAGTGTTGTCTAGCTCCATTTATGGAAGGGAAAATCAATTCTTCACCTTGTCTATTATAACAATAGACGAATTTACCTCCTATACCATATTGAGGAGCTAATGAACCTTTCAATCCTTTACTTGGATGGCTATTTTCTGTATAAAAATACTTTATACTGTCACTAATAGCTTTCTTTGTCTCAGTTGAAGTCACACTACCAAACTTAGGATGATTCTCTTTGCTTAGTTTTTCTTTTAATTTAGTAATTGTGTCGATACTATGTTTGTAACCTAATGAATTGCCAGCTACAGTTAAAACATTATATTTAGGTGTATAATGATCAATTCATTTTTGTTCTAATATTAAACAAAGATCTTTTTCACATAATTCTATAATTGCCAAAGAAAAATTATCTAAACCATATTTTTTCATAGCTCTAATTATAACTAACTTAGATGGTTTTTGTGAGTTAGTATAGTAATAATAACTAACCATTCTGCTAGTTAAATTTGTGCTACTACCTATATATAAATCATTAGTAATCTTATTTATAAACAAATAAACACCTGATTTTTTTCTTAATTCTTTATATATATTTCTTTTTTCTTTGTTAACATTTTCAAAAAATAATTCAAACGACCCTTGATTAGGATCAAACTGAGAATTTCTACGCTTTGTAGAAAATCATCTATGTAATCTATCCTTCATTACAAAAGTACTTCCCTTTAGAAAAACCCCTATGAATAAAAGTCAGAATTGAACTTTAGCTAAATTTAAGTTATAATTTAAACCTAATATTTTAGGTATTCAGAAGTATCAACCAGCAAACATTGCGAATACAGCTCCCATACTTAATACGTAGTGGAAATGCTATTTTTAGTATTTAATAAAATTGTGGACTATATCTTTACCTGTAATTAATATGTTATTTATTTTCAGGAGCTTGCTCGTCCTCCTGATCCCTAAGGGATATGGATGGACTAGGGCTAACCCCCAAATGTTTGGTAACAAAAGGTACTTTATATCATAAAGGGTTATTATATTTAATTCAATTAATCATGAAATCTGAGTATATTTTATGTTCTATACTACCTTTAGGTGATGTTTTATATCCCCTAATTTCTATGAAAGGTTTAATTTTACTTACTCTGTAAAATTTAATATCAGAATATAATCTATTATGCATAAAGTAATCATATATAAATAACATATTATTAACATTTTGAAATTTAAAGGTTATAGATGAGAATTCTTTTTCTAGCGAAGCGCGCTGATCCCTTTGGGATAAGGAGTTTGATCTTTTACGTTTAATAATAGTAGGTTTAGAATTTAATAGAGTATTATCAAAATTTAACTTGGAAGAATATTCATTATATTCAAATTCCAAATTACATTCTATTCTATTTCCAGCATAATTAAATACTATAGAACCGTCAGTATCTATTAAACCTGCATAATAAGGATCATATAATTTTATATTATAATCAGCTTCAATATAATCTAGATTATATAAAGCACAAGCTTCTTTAAAACCTGGTACTTTAAGTCTGATTAATCCATTAATATGTTCTAAAATATATTTCATCTCTTCTTTTGTAGATACTATATATATTGAATAAGGTTTATTTTTATCTGCTCTAATTCTACCTATATGTAAATAATTTTGTATGTGTGTTAAAATTCTAATATCTCTATTATGTAATTTTATTCTGATTTGTTTAAGAACTCTTTGTTTATTAGTAGAATTTGTTCTAATATCAAAATTTCCATCCCCATCTATTATACCGGCAAATCAATTTCAAAATTTATAATCTTCAGTATCAGGTAACTGACGTATAGTCTCTGAGAATCCTTTTCAGTTTTCTGCTGATTGTGTATTCATAAGTTCAGAACTTATTGCTATATTGTTATTTTGACTATTTAAAAGAAAAATATTCTTACTAACATCTAATTTATAAAGATAAGCCGTATAAATAAATAGTAAACAATATGCAAATAATACAGTTTCCAGCATATAGTCAGTTGCAAAATAGCACTTAAAAGAAGATATACCATTCAGGCCCATTTGAGCAACTACATAATAAGTATCGTGGAAGGCTATATCAAGTGAAGCATTAGCTAACACAACACCACTCACGTGTATGTGTTCGATTTAATTATATTAGTTACTTCTATGGTAACTAAATAAGTACCCATTGTACGTAGTATTTTTTTCAATATTAGATCTTATTGTATCATGAGAAATATTTAAAGCTTTTGCTGCAGCCAGTATTCCATCATATTTTTTGCCGAAGGATGAAATTCTCCATCTTTAAATACAAAGATGGCTTTTCTAATATGTTTTTGACTCTTCATTTTTTCTATTAAACTCATATACTCAATAGAATCAACCTCCATTAAAGGTTTATCGTTTTCATTAAAGAGTTGATTGGATATATATCAAGAAGATCTAAATAAAGATTTATCTGCCATAGCTCTCTTTAAAGCTATACTAATAGAAGAACTTCCTAATTGTACTGCAAGTGATCTTAAAGAAGGAACTATAACTAACAGTGTTTTAAATTCATCGTAAATATATACAGAGGCTGAAGATCTACTCTTTGAAATCCTTAACTTAGTGTCTTGCAGATGTGGGACGCCTATATTTCTAGCTGCTTCCTTCACTGCATTATATTCAGGTTTAATTAATTGAGAGCGTGCTGAGTCCTACGGACTACCAAAAAGTTTCTCTTTCTTCTAAGTTATGTACATTTAAATCTACTTTCTCTAAAACAATGAAAGCAAAATTAACAAGCCCGTATTTTATAATAGCACTTGAAATAGGTCTTCCTTTTTGTGCAGCAGCCAAGGCCAAATTAAAATAGTTATATAGTCTAGTTTTAATTGATCTTGAGCTTCCTACATAACATTTACCATTCAATTTATTAACTATCATGTAAATATATCCTGTTTTATCTTCTTTAAACTCTTTATATAAATCTTTTCTATCTTTATAGAAATTTTCGTATATTTTCAAGGCCTTGTTAGTAGGCGAAGCCCTTAATCTATCCAAAGCATTAAGTATATTTTTATTTAATAAAATAAATGAAACCAAAAATAGTAATATACCACTCACTGTCGTTTCATTAGGTCAGTGATCCCCTAATGGGTCTATTTATAATTTTTAACCGAATAAAATACATTAATCATTTAATCTTTCATAACTAAATATGTAACCATTATAACAACCCCCTATTTTAGCATATTTTTTAATTGTACTATGACTAATATTTAAGTCTCTTTGTGCATCCGTTACTCCTTCATACTTACGTATGAAATTTTTATTAGTATCGTACACAAATATTCCTTTTCTAATATGACTCATATTATTAATATCTAATATTAATTCTTTACATTCTTTATGTGTTCAATTAGATATTAAAGGATTATCACTTATATTATAAGGTATATTGGTAAAATATCATTCACCTCTAAATATAGTTTGCTCTCTTATAGCCTCAACAATAGTAGAGTGATTAGATTTAATTAAATGAGCTAAAGATGAAACGGAAGGGAAAATAACCAATAAATTTTTAAAGGAATCATAAATATAAACAGGATAAGCTGATTTAGCTTCTATCATTCTTACTTTACTTTCCATAGAATGACTTTTATTATAAAAAGGGTTATTTTCACCTGTTAAAGCTTTAGCTATTAAACCTTTAGTTGTATCACTATGTACTCTATTACTAGCCAATTCTGATAATAATTGTTTAGTTTCTTCTGTATGCTTATATCCTAAAGAAGAATAACCTTGCTTTAATACATTATAATAAGGCAATATAGATGTTATAAAATAAGTCTCTCTAACAGTTAAAACCTGGGGTTCTACATACTCCACTATTAGTAAAGTAAAGTTAGATTGACCATACTTAAGTAAAGCTTTTACAATGGGCATATTAGCATTTTGTCTACTTTTTAAGAAAGTATTGTTAAGATAATTTTTCATTCTAGAAGCTAAGTTAATAGAACTACCTATATAAGAATGCCCGTTTATGTTATTTATTAAACAGTAAATCCCTGATTTATCTTTTTGTTCTTTTAAAATAGAAGATCTATCCTCTTTAAATTGAGAATATATCTTTAGTGGTGCTACTAACGAAGTGTATCCCGCCTTCGGCGGGAATACAGCTAAAGCTACGAAATTTTTTGTATTATCTTCTTTACTAGAAGTTGAGTAATGGTTACGTAAGCTATAAATAGTTTTTGAATTAAAACTATTGTTACTAAATGAAGAGGCGGAGCCTATTAATGCATTTTTATTTCACGGACTATATCTTCTCGTAAATATATTACGAGGATCGCGTGTAGTCTCTAAGGGTCCTACTAAAGCATTAAATACCCGTAGGTTCCCTGCTGATTGTTCAAAATTATACATTGTCACTGAATATAATTCTAGTAGTATAATTGTCAGAAGTTCCCAGCATATAGCGATCTTTAAAGGGAGAGCTAAGTGGTTTTTTATTAACCCTCCTATTGTAAACATAAATACAAAACCTAATGAGAATAACATAGAAGGTGTCATTTTTATAGATCCTCCATAGCAAGTAGCTAATCATGAGAATATTTTTATACCTGTAGGTACAGCTATTATTAATGTAGCTGCTGTAAAGTAAGCTCTTGTCGAACTTAGTAATTTGGACAGTATCTTAATTTAACGTAATATGTTAAATTTCTTGCGTGCTTGTCTCTGAGGATCCTTTTGATGAAATACTTTTAATTTTTTTGATACCTTTCTCTTCTAAATGTTTACCCTCTGTTATCATAATATAAACTTTTCTAAATTTAATATAATCTACATATTTACCAGCAAAAATATTATATTTATCAAAGTAATTAATTAAATGAGCTGCAGTTTTATATCCTGTACTTTTATAACATCATACACCTGTATGATATTGAGAAAGATTACCCATTTCTAATTCATTATATAATAATCTTAAAGGTAATACATCATTTTGCTTTAAAGAAAATTCTAATCTTATACTATATCCAGCTTTGTGTGTTTTACTTTTTACAACACTTATATGGAAACATCCATCAGCTTGAGTAAAACCCGCCAATCAATAATTATCTAAAGATAAAGACATTAAGGGAGGTAATATATTAATATTAAAATCTTCACTATAATTATGTTTAATTAATTGTTCATATTTATAATTACTTACAAATTTCCCATTAATTAAAGATAAAATAATAGATAAGCCTTCTTTATTTTTACAAATATATCTCACAGCTTTTTTATCTTTAATTTTATATATATTACCGTGACCTATACGTTTTTTAATAAGGTAAGCCAAAGATGAATCATTTTCGGAAAACACTATATGTAGTTCTTTCTTACCGAATCAACCATCACCTTCTATTAACCCAGCTAAAAAATAACCAAGCTCTTCATCATTAAGATTACTATTATGAATAGGGACATGCTCAGATATTTTAGGTAATTCAAATCATTTATTATAAGTATTTTTAGTAGCGGCCTTAGCCATTGTACTAAAACAAAAAAAGTTTCCTGCTGATTGTCTTGTTAAATATAAGTAGATTGTGCCTAACGCTATAAAAACGAGTGGACTACTTAATCAAGAGTTTCCAGCATATAGCAAGATTTTTACCGTGAACACAAGTTTATCCACGTCTAATCCAACTGTGTACATGTGATGCCAAACCGTTAATAAATATTTTTTTTTATTTACCCATACAAGGTGCTAGCTCTGTATGCTTCTTTCACAAGAAGTGTCGGACTATATCTTCATCTTTGTAGCGATTAAAAAAAAAATAATAAATTATTTTTTTTCTAGCGCCGCTCCTACTTTATTTGTCGTACTATTATTTAAATTAATTTGTTTTTGCAGAGTTCTTACTTGTGATAATCCTTCATCAGTTAAATGTAATTTATTATACACTTGGTTATGAACAATTAATCATTTTTCAAAAGAAAAAGCTTTTTTAGTTTGTAATGGAAATAATTTAAAGTATACTATCACATCATGCAATGCTTTAAATCCGGTAGCTGTATAACGATAAACATCCTTAGTTCCAGATCTTAATGTTACTTTACCAAATCCAAATAATTCGTATACTTTATTTAGTATAACACCATCTTTTTGATCTAATATATAACGCATTTTTATAACATGACCTAATGTATATCTAGAGTTAGCTGTAATAGATACATTAAAGCATCCTTCAGCATCAGTAAACCCTGATAATCAACCATCCTGTAATGTAACTGGAACAGGAGTATTATTTAACTTTATAGTTTCAGAACCAAAACGATTATTTAAAGCATTAACTCATAGAGCTAATTGTTTAATTCTATGGCTTTGAGCTATATTACCATTAAATAATAAAGCTAAAAGTAAAATATGTGAAGGGTTATCTACCATTCATCTATAAAAATCATTATTTTTTCCACTCTTTCCTTGAGGAAAATGTTTAACAACACCTATGTTAAATTTAAATTGTATTTTATGAAGTATATCACTTTCTTTTTGAGTAAGAACAAAACGAACTCTTTTACCCTCATCGTAGGTTTGAATAGCTCCATCCCCCTCTGCAAACCCAATAAATCAAGTTAATCATTCATCAGATAAAGGGTCTTTATTTTTAAATAATGTATTATAATAAATATGAAATGCGGAAAATTTAAAAGATGTTTCGCGTGTAGTCTCTGAGACACTCTGTTTGTTATCCTTTAAGGAATACAGGGACAGATTGTCTGCTGATTGAGTATAGCTAATTAGATTTTTACCATACAAGGTACTAATTAGCACTAAACTGTTCCAGCATATAGCGAAATTAATTGTACTCCCTATATCACTATAGGGTGAAGCCATAACACAACTTCATACTATAAATCCTAGTATTCCTATAGACATCATAGCATAGCGATATTTTACGTAAATAAAGTATTATTTTAACCTATTAGAATTCATCTCTAAGTTTAAACTTTTAATTTTATTTAAACCTTCACGAGTTAAATGGGTTTTCGACTTAATAATAGATACACATTCTTTAAAACAAAGATAATCTTGCTGTTTTAAATTTAATAACGGATAAGTATCAAAATGAGGTAAGATTTTTTCTACTATAAGAAAAAAATCTTGTACGTAAAAGTCACATCTAGGTGTAGCTTTATTAGATCTTACTCCTACAGAACCACAATCAAAAAATTTTATGAATAATTTCATTAGCTCTAAGTCTCTAATGTGTTGAGCAATGTGAAATCTACAAGATACTTTTTCTGAGATTACATAATCCTTAGCAGATCTAATGTAAATAGAAAACCCTCCATCCCCCGCTACAAATCCAGATACTCACTGAGGATGCAAAGTTTCAGGTAAAAACGTATCCGGTTTATCCGCAGGTATAATATTAGGATAGTATTTTTGAACCTTTTTGGACACTCCAGTGTTTATATATGCATAATAAGAAAGTACTTTTAAAAATCCTTCCTCACTTAGATGCTCTTTGTTCAGAATAATTTCTATAACCTTTGATCATAATAAAAAATCTAGAGCTTTTTTACTCATAAGAGGGTACTCTATAAAATGAGGTATTATATTATCTTTTATGTAGTTTACATTAGTTACTCTGTACATAGAAATTTTTTTATCTGATCTGTTATATACTTGTCCTACACCAAAAAAAGACTTAATACTTACCAAGATTTGTTCATCTTTTTCGTGTAAATTTATTTCAAAGGAAACTCTAACTTTTCGTTTTAGATCCTCAGATACTTCTATTATTGTAGAAAAACAACCCTCAGCGTCTACAAATCCTGTCACCCAATTAGGATCTAGTTTATGTAAACGATTATCAATAGAGTAATTTCTTTTAAATACTTTATTTACAGGTACTGCATTATTAAACGATCTTCGAGTACTTTTATAAAATATTGGACTATATCTTAATCTTTCAGATTGAAAGATTCCCCTCGTGTAGTCTCTGAGGTTATAAAAAATAAAATATATAAAGAGAGTAATCTCCTTTATAAACAATATAAATTTATTTACCTGCTGATTGCTCATTGTAATATCCTTAAAATTTTCACTGAAATACTTATTATTTCTAGTATTTAAGATGTTAGAGGTTCCCAGCATATAGAGGGGTTTTACGTAATTATTAATTAACGTAGGCCAATTGACCATTCCTATGTACCCAAATATTGGTTTATTTGAATTAGTTGAGATAGTTGTACTAATTATACCGAAAGCTGGCACGATTAATATATAACATTAATTTTGATTAATTTAATAGTCGTAAATAAAACATAGAGTTAGTCCTACTAATATTAGGAAGTTTAACTTAATGTCTAGATCTATTATAATTAATACTCAAAGATTTACATCTTTGTTAGGACTCTATCTTATACTGAATTTCTATTCATAGAAATTTTGAATTTTCTTATTTTATCTAACCCTTTTTCCGTTAAATGATCTTTTTTTTGTATAAGTAAATAAGCTTTTCTTCATTTAAGATAATTAATATGTTTACTAGATTGTAAATGAAAATGATCAAAATAATTAATCACCTTTTTAGCTGAACCAAAACTAGTTGATCCATAGTAATAAGTACCCTGACTTGATCTATAACCTATATTACCTCCAAAAAATTCCTTTAATAATAACAATATAGGATTATCTTTTTTAGCGGAGCGTACTACTTGGTAATTTAATCTAATTTCAGGTCTAGGCTTATCATCTCTAGTAATAATTTTTATTTGAAAACTAGCATCTGCATCCGAAAATCCGGCTATTCAATGATTATATAAATTATTAGAATCATTTATTTTAAATTCTAGATTTTCTTTTGCATATGTAGGGTAAGCTAATATATTATTAAGAACTTGATTAAATTTATTTAAAGTTCTCAATTTACCATTAATTAAATTAATTACTCTAAATAAACCTTCTTTGTTAGATATAATATATAAGTAAGCATTTTTATCTTTAACTTTTTTTACATTACCAAATCCTATTACTTCTTTTATATAATAGGCTAATTTAACGTCAGGTGAACTAAATACAATGACTAATTGTTGTTTAGTAGCTTCGCTACTAAAATGCCCATCTCCATCTATCAAACCAGCTAAATAATGCCCAAATTGTTCATCGTTTAGGGGTTTTAAATGAGTAGCCACATGAATAGAAATATTTTTTATTGTTTCAGTATTGTCGCATATAGTCTCTGAGGTTCCACTTTTAAGGTTAACCTTAAAAGTGTTACCTGCTGATTGACTTCATTGTTTTAACTTTTTTACTATATCTTTGAAAGGGGAGTATTTAAAACTTGATATCGAAGTGTTTCCAGCATACAGCAACATTATGAGGCTTATAATTTTTACCTCGGGATGCTACATTTTAGTGTGTAACGTGTAACACTAAAATGTTTGGACCATATCTTTAAACATAATTTATCCGTAATTTTTTCATTTAGCCATAAGAGTCTCTCAGCTTTTAGCTAATAAAGACCCTGAAGGCGCAGTATGAGCTTTCATACTCTTCAATTCATATATCTTAGGCACTAAGTGCAATCTATTATTTTTAGCTGATCTAGAGGGATATTTTTTAAAATATTCTATCAGGTTAAGTACATCTTCTTTCTTAGTCACATATCATTTAAATGAACCATTTCCACCTCTATCTATGTAGACATAACCCCCAAACTGTTCAACTAAAGGTGTTAATAACTCAGATGTCTTTTGGCCTGCAGAAATAGATAATTGTCCATCTGTACTCTTTATAGTAATTGACCCATCTGCATCGAAAAATCCCGATAATCAACCATTATCTCTAGTCAACTTTTCAGGATATTTTAATACTATATCATATTTTACACAAATATAATTTAATTGTATCAATCTATTAGGGTTTCTTATATGACCGTTTACATCATTAATAAGATTTAGAAAACCTTCTTTACTATGTAATCTATATCTTAGTGCACTGACACCTGATCTTAATTTAATTGAACCTCCGTAAACGTTTTTTACAGCTTGTAAAGCACACTCATCTCGAATGTCCATTGTAATTTCTAAACTAGCATAACCTTTTTTAGATAATGAAAAACAACCATCTCCGTCTATTAATCCGGCTAGTCATTGTTTAAATCTTAAACTATTAGGGGACTTACTAAGATTATGAATTGATTTTATGTTTAACAAACGTATGGCCTCTGAAGTTCCTACTAGCGTGCTAAGCGCGTTGGTTACTTGCGAATTATCGTAAATTTTTAGGATTTTTACTATAACGGTGTACAACAAAGTACAACTTATGTGCATAGTACCTAATAAATATAAAACGAACTCCTCGCTTATAGTTTGTTGCGATAAATTGAATTTAAAGGGCCATTTTTGACCGAAGAATCCATTTCTTCAAATTTAACTTACTTGTTTTTCTCTTGTTAAATCCAGGTACCAGTGATATAATAATCATGGGCTTGTGCGTATATCGGAAATACGGAAGAAACCGACTGTACATTAAGCAGCATTTCAGCTACCCACCAGTGAACCAGTCTGTAGCGGTCACTTAAATAACCGACGGTCTTCGAATGAGAATATTCATTGACCGTTAACACTAGTGTTGCTAGTATTTATATTAACTTTTCCTTATGTTATCTATTAACATGTACAATAACGTATACTTTATTATATACGCATTATACTTAAGAGTTACAAGTAATATCTGCTAAATACTAACTAAATCTAAGGTATATTCTATATAGAATATTTACTCTTACGGATCTTATATCTTTTTACATCTGTCCTGAGAGTTTCATAACTTATACGTTAAACCTTGACTTTTTTTCCCTATACTTTAATTAAATTTATTAATTAATTTAGCTTTTTCTTTTAATTCAACTCGTTTTATAGGATCTAAGTGATTTTTATTTAATAAATCACCATGTACTTCTTTTCATGCTACATATGAAGCAGATTTTTTCGTTATTAAGTTATAGTTATTAAAATAAGTAAATACATTTCTACAATTTTCTAATCCGCCTATTCTATATTCATAGGCATTATCAGAACTATGTTTGGATACTTTACCTGCATTAAATAATGAACAGAGATGTTCTAGTATTTTAACATTTTGCTCTCATTTTTGAGAAATATTAAAATTAAAACTGAATCCTTTATCTTTATTTATTGAACAAGTAAAACAACCTTCTCCGTCAGTAAAACCTGAAAGTCAGTTGTTATCTAAACTAGGTAAAATATAGGTATGTTTTATTTCAACTGTATTTAATTGAATTCTTCCTTTAGTTACTCATGTATTAAATCCTTTTACAAATTCTTCAAATTTTTCCTTTCTACGTGGTAATATAAGATTACCGTTAAATAAATGAACAAGCAATTCTATTTCTTTTTTATTTTGAGTAACATATCTACTTGTAGTTTTAGATTGAGGTATTACTTTACCAAACCCTAAAATTTCTTTTATATATTCTAATACATAGATATCTAGGTTACTTTGTGTAATAACGAAACAAAGATCACCTCTATTATTTACGATAAAAGATCCTTCACCTTCTGTAAATCCTATAAATCAAGTTAAGAATTTTTTTGAGGGTGAGGTATTGCCAGGTAAATGTTCATTATATTTGGAGTAAAAGGATTCTAAACAAAAATTACTTGTTGAAGAAGTACTATAATTTAATTTAAATAAAAAGCTAGATTTTTTGGCTATTTTAATTATTGGAATAATAGCTAAAATATAATAATTAATTAAAATATCTCTTAAGAAAAGATGTTGGAATAATATAGGGTCTCCACCACCGGCTACTTCAAAGAATGAAGTATTAAAATTTCTATCAGTTAATACCATAGTAATACCCAAAAAAATATTCTTGGCCTGCTAGACCAGGTCTCATGGTTAATTAATTAACCTCATAAACAAAACTGTTTAAGGCAGACACTCAATATGTCGCCATATTGTTGGGACTATGTTTTATTTGTATAAGTTATATAAATTATTTAAATGATCTCAATTAAATTCTGTTCTTTTATTATTCATTTGTGCTTTAATTTCAACTATAGCTTTAATAGACTCAGATTTTGTATGACTTTTGGCTTTAAAATATGACAATACTTTTATTCAATCTTTATAGTTTAAATATTTACTAGAAAATAAAGGATATTGCTCAAGATATTGAACTAATATAAAATTACTATCTACATTTGTAGTTCTAACTCTATATTCAGGGTTTGGCCTATTCATTCTGGTTTCTTTAACAGTAGAAGATAAAAAGTCCGCAATTAGACTCAAATATTCCAAATTATTTTCATAATTATGATCATTTTGTCTTTGCGATAATTCAAATTTACATTCTATTTTTGGATATTTAGTAGGCGAAGCCTGCTCCGTTACTAAAGTCGTTCTTACTGAAAAATGACCATCTGCGTCTATAAACCCTGCTAATCAACTGTTAGAATTTATATCACTTATATCTTTATTTTTCTTGGTTATATTAAAATCAAATCTTAGATTTAATCAATCAATTAATCTATGTAAAGCATAAATCTTAGGAGTTCTCATATAACCGTTTATAACATTGGCTATTAGAAATATACCTTCTAATTTATTAATTGTTAAGACATAAGCACTAGAACCTTTTTTTTTAGAAATAGATCCATGATTTAATTTAGATTGTAACATTAAAGCTAAAGGAAAATCTCTCGAATCGAATACTATTTGTATTGAAGGGTAATATAAGTCACCTTTAAGTGATCTTTCTCTTTTAGGTACTATAATAGTACCATCTCCTTCAATTATACCAGCTAAATACGAAGAAAATTTAGGATCAAATTCTCCATTATTAGTAGGCGTACCTCATGATGGAATTTTTCTTTTTACAGAAAAGAATTTACGATCTATATTTAAATAAGATTTAAAACATACAAATTTTGGCGAATAGTCTCTGAAGATACTTAATAATTTATAATAAAATAAGCATCCTGCTAATAAAGATATAATAAATAAATATATCTGTTTCCAGCAATTTGCCAAATTTAACACTGGCAGTATTTTACCAGCTAATACAGGTAATGATAATAAAAGTAATACTGCTGTTATAACTACGGCTCATCCGAATAAGGCTAGTTTGTGTAATCTTATTCCTGGTGTTCTCATGTTCACAATTGTTGTGATGAAATTTATTGATCCTAATAAACTACTTACCCCTGTTAAATGTAAAGTAAATATTGCAAGATCTACACTTGGTCCACTGTGACTTTGTAATCCTGATAATGGGGGATAAAGTGTTCAACCTGTACCCACACCTCCTTCAATACAAGCAGAGAATATTAATAATAATAAACTAGGAGGTAATAATCAGAAACTAATATTATTTAATCTAGGGAATGCCATGTCAGGACCTCCTACCATTAAAGGCATTAGAAAATTTCCGAATCCACCTATTAATGCAGGCATACGTTTACTCATAATCTTTCGAATATGTACGGACTATATCTTTATCTTTGAATATTATAAAATATACACTAAGATATTTCACGTGTAGTCTCTTAGGATCCTACTTGATAACAAAATTATCTTTGGTTTCCCGCGGATTACCCAATCCTTTAAAATGTCACTGTATTCCACTGCTAACATATAGTCTGCGGTACTAGTTTTAAAGGCTCTAAGGGGATTCCTGCATATAGTGAAAATAAAGTAAAGCATTTCTGCCTTACCCGGCCATGCCTTTCTATTTAATCTTTATATGTAAATTTTCATTTTCCTCTATAATAACCTGATTTTACACCTTTTAAATATTGTCTAATAGTTACACGATCTCCTTTTAAGTGATTAGCTAAACTTGTTAACGATGAAAATTCCAGATTCTTACTTGAATCGTCTTTAAATTCTGCTAAAATAGAAATAGAAGCAGGATGTTTAACTGTATATAATGCACGTTTTTCATTTACCAACTCTTTTATTCCCTCTAGAGTTAATAAATTCGTATTTTCAGATTCTTCTATTAAATCCAAAGATAAAAATAAAGTATCTAAATACACTGTACCTGCATCTAAACAGTTATTTAAAGTTTTATGATGAATACTTATTGAATCATACATATGTTGTTTCGATTCAAATATATATAATAAAGTAAAATCTTCTACGTTATAAATATATACAGGAGTACCTCTTTGTTTACGTAATCTATCTCTTATTTCTTGGCCCATTGGTTCATGATAACCAGAACTGCTTGCCACCAAATCTACGTTTAAACTTGGTTTTAAAGTATCTATAAAATGCTGTTCTAAGCTTACAACGTCATCTAAGCTAGAATTCTCATCCATTATATAAATTGTAAGATTTGTATCTTGAAATCCGTGTTTATTAAAATAACGTAACACTCTACGTGCTTTAGTTTGAAGAATAGATGGCATAAAGTAAGAACTTATTCTATTATACAAATTGATAGAATGTCCTACATAAGCATGATCATTACTTTCTCAAACATAAACACCTTTTTGATTTTTCGATACTTTTAAGATAAGATTTCTATTATTAAAAGGGTTTTCTATATATACTTTAGTATATAGTGGTATTTTATCTTCATCGTTATTTTTATTAGAATTATTATTATTACTATTTGTAATAGTAATAGTGTTGTTTTGGTTATTATTGAGAGCGACCTCTGTAATTTTTTTCTTTGAAAAAAATATTCGAAGGGTGCTAGCTTGAAAATTAAAATTAAATAGTCTTCAATTGTCGACCATGAAGAATATCATTAATATAGCGTGAGCTGTAATTACACTGTTATATAATTGATTATTAGAAATATATTGTACTCCAGGTCCACTAAGTTCAAGTCTAATTAACACTGAAAAAGCTGTTCCTAATAATCCTGAGAAAAGAGCGAAGATTAAATATAGTGTACCTATATCTTTAGCATTTGTAGAATTAAATCATCTTTCCATACCCATAGACATTTGGGATCTTAAGGTCAAATTAGGCTGGTGGGAACAACTCTCCTTATCTAAAGACAAAATTAGGAAATAATTAAAGTACTCTTTGTGAACATAATTTTTCACTTAAAAGTTATTAACTAATATTTTTAATTAATAATTACGAGCGAGTTTGCTAGAGCTCCCCACTATAAATTAATGTGATAACGGTTCTACAAAATCATATTATATTTTAACCCTTAGCCTGCTGAGACTTCGTCTATCCCGGAGGGATATGGCGCTATTCGTTTCACGAAGAGACTTCGTATACGCAAGCTCCTCCTCTAGGATTAGTAAAAGCAGGAGGGAACTTTGTTCGCTGATCCCGGAGGGATATAGCGGGTTAAAGAAACAAGGGGGCATCCTTCTGAGAGCTCATGTGAACGAAGAGTAAACTTCGTTTCATCCCCATCCCCGATAGCGAGGGGTAGGCTGAAGAGCTAGCGCCTTCGAAGAAAAAAAATCTGCCGATTCCATATCCCTCTGGGTGGCATTCATACACTTCGTTAGGGGAACGAATCGCGAAAGCTCGGAATAGTAAAAAGATTTTTTCCCCCCGGAGAGAGGGTCGGGGATCGGGATAGCTATTACTAAATAAAAAAAATGATAACGTGGGTTAGATTATATATGCTACTTAGTAGTCCTCCTGATCCCAAAGGGATATGGATGGACTCGCAAGCAGTAATAAGCTATCTAGCCTGATCTATCAAATTATTCGATTATGGTTACTAGTGGTGCAATATACGTAGCATATACTTCTAGTTTGCTAGCTTGCGAATTTCTGCTTAGCCGATATATTGGCACAAGCTCTCCGTAGGATAGGAACTCCATTCTAGGTAGCGATACTAGAGGGGGACGGTGCGAAGAGGGGGTACTTCTTCGGGGGCGCCTCCCTCTAACGAAGTGTACTCCTACTAGAAACTTCGTTCACCTGGAGAAAAGTTCAAATACGCAAGCTAGCAGCCATAAAAGTACTATTCTAAAACATTTTAAATACAAATATTTATTTTGTCAGCTACTTCTGTTTGCTTAGCTGCTTCTTGCTTTATACCTATAAAGCAAGAAGCAGCTATAGCAGAAAAGCAGTCCCAATCTTTAAAATAACCACTATCGTGGCTATTTAGTGAAATTATTATAGTATAGTTAAGCCTACAACGAAATTGCTCGCAAGCGATACTACGTGCTAAGGTACTAAAACTACAATAAAAAAAAAATTCATCTGTAGTAGTAACTTATTTGTATATTCTAAATATTAGTTAATCTATAATTAATAAAGGATTAAAACATACAGTTAGTAGTCCTACTGATCCCAAAGGGATATGGATGGACTCGCAAGCTATAATAATAAACTGTCAGTAGCCATATTCCCTCCGGGAGGCATTCTTCTGGAGGGGGGGCTAGACTTCGTCTAGTAATAGTCCTTCTGATTTTTTTCTGTATGCTTCGCACAGAAGCACAGAAAAAAATAATCAGCAAGCTCGTATTGTTTTTTTTACCTTTAATAATTATATAAGTTAGAGTAATAGTCCTTCTGATTTTTTTCTGTATGCTTCGCACAGAAGCACAGAAAAAAATAATCAGCAAGCAAGAGCTTGCTCAAACTTGCTAGTGCTAGTGCTAGCACTACAGCACTACTAAATAAAATAAAGATTAAGGAGGAATTGAACCTCATTCAAATGATCTGCAATCACCGTGTAAAACCGTTTACAATCTTAATCTTTGCTAGTACTACAAAGCAGTGCCTTACTTAGCAGACGCTGCTAACGAGTATTCCAGGCGCAAGCTCTCCGTATTCCGATTCCTACGGAATCGGAGACGGAGAGCTAGCGCCCCTCGCTCTAGCAATAAAAAAAAAATAAAGAAAACTTTATTTTTTTTTTTACTCGTTCGTGTGTAGTATTTTTTTTTCGAAAAAAAAAAAATACCACGAGCCCCGGAGGGGCTACACAGCACTACTTTGTAGTAAAAAGCAAGCTATACATAGCATTAACCCTATATATTTTTGGCATTATTTTGTAATTCTAAATCTACAAGAGTATTTTCTAATATACTTACTGCCGGTAATATAAATAAGAAATGAGAAAAATATAAAGCAGTACTTAGTTGTCCTATTTCTATAAAAGGACTTTCTACATGTTTAGCACCTATTTGCATTAATATTAAAAAGTTCACTAAAAAGACGTAGAAAGCCGCCTTGCTTAAAGGTCTAAATTGTAAACCCTTTGTTAAACCTAGGTCAGCCTTAGGTAATATTAAAATAATTAATATTGCAGCTAACATTGCGATAACTCCTAATAATTTATTAGGAATAGATCTTAAAATAGCATAGAAAGGTAATAAATATCATTCAGGTACTATGGCAGGTGGTGTTTGCATAGGGTTAGCCCAGGTTAGTTAGTCAGATTTGTTACTACCTCTATCTCTCATTAGTGCGAAACGCGAAGCGGGTACTTTATATTTACTAAGGTGAAAACATATTGAAGAGGCGGGCATAATTTCTTTGAAGAGGCACGCCAGCCAGCCACTAAAAATTAAGATTAATTCAATCTGAAAGAATTTTATCTCTATACTGCACAGCTATTGCTAAAGCTTTATCTTGACCACCACAGGTTGAAGACATAAATGCTTTATTGGATTTTGGTAACTTTAAAGTAGAGGGGAAACGTACTTGTCAACCTATAATCTGTTTATTAGAAGTGTATATAGGTGAAATATAATATTCTCCACATTCTCTACGAGCAGAAACTGCTTTTAATCAGTCCTCAAGACGGCTCATTCAAACTTCTTTGTATGTAATACGCTCATTAGTACTATGATATATTCTATATACAAGCGCTTTTAGACCAAAATAAGTGTGATGGCCTCCTGATCTAATTAGCCCCTCTACTCATACTAATAAATTAAAGCTATCTCTTTTCCCATATAAGAAATGCGAATATTTTTTCAATAAAGGAAATAAAGAATTAAATACATTATCAATACCTTTTACTGTTAAAGTAAAAGTATTAGTACCTTTGTCTAAATTAGCTTTAATATTCAAAGCGTTTAAACAACTAGTCATTCTTTCCATTATATATTTATTTGATTCTACATTAGATTGTATTATATTAAATAAAGGAACAATAACAACAGTACTATTTTTGTCTTTTCATTCCAGTTTCAAATGTAAAGTACCATCACCTAAAAAGAACCCTAATATAAATAAGAAAGATGGTTTTACATCATTTTCTTTATATAAAGGTAATTCTTTCAATAAGCCCTGATCTAAATTTAAAGAAATTAATTTTTCTTCTAAACTTACTTTATAACGAGGAGAATGAGCAGTTAAAGAATAAACAAGACTCACTAATAAAACTTTAGCCTTATCGTCTGAACTGTGATGTTTAATATAATCTTTTAATTCATAAATTTTTTTTAGTTTTAGAATAGCACGATATTTTTCACCATATTGCATATAGAAATAAGGAACAAATACAGAAAAAAAAGTATCTCAACCGGATAATCTATAAGCAATAACAAACTTACCAAAGCTATTTAAAGTTATACTAAAAGTTCCTTTATTACATAAAGCTTTGTCTAATCTAATAAAAAATTTCGCGCTTTCTTCAGAAAACAACTGAGTAGCTGAGCAGATAGGATAAAAATTCAACTCAGATCTAAATATACCTCCTATATACCCTTCCGCTTGCCAGAAACCATTGGCAAGTAAACCAAATTCTTTTTCAGATCCTTCATATGAAGGATCTGAATTCTTTATAGTTTGAAATAAACTTTTAACTTCATAAAGAGTCATTTCTTTATTTCCTACTTTTCCTACACGGGCAGGTTTAAGACTGTCGGCAGATTCCGTCAGGAGAGAATTATTTTGATAAAAAGAGGATATATAACTTTCAGTCTTTAAAAAAGTATAGAAAGTAATTAAATAACAGTTACGCCTGACTAAGGCATTCTCCCTAAATAGGAGCTTGCTGAGTCCGTAGGACTACTAAACCTATCCATTTAACGAAATCTTCTTATCAAAAAAAGATCCTGCATTCTTTCGAAAGGGGCTTGACTATATCTTAAGCTTGCGCCAACCAACATTTAGTCGATGAACTGCACACCTCACTGTAAATACAGTGATAGGTGCTTGGCTGCGGATTACCCATTTATCAGACATTAGATAATCAATTTCGATTTTACCATACCACGAGTCGTTACCTGTGCCACAAACTATGTTACCATGTCTGCTTGGTTGAAATTGCTTTAGGGTTTTCCCGCAATTTGATGGTTTCTTGTAGCCAGAAGTTCATTCTGACAATAACTAGCTTTCCTAATTATATAATTATCACTATCACCTAAAACATTAGGCATAAAGAATACAAATATTCCTAAAACAAATATAAAGATAAATATAGTAATTAAATCTTTAAATAAGAAATAAGGAGCCATAGGCATTCTATCATAATATACTGGAACTCCTAATGGATTACTTGATCCAGCTGTATCATGTAAAGCTATCATATGCATTAAAACTAATGCCGCTAAAATAAACGGTAATACAAAATGTAAAGCGAAGAATCTGTTTAATGTTGCGTTATTTACAGAGCATTTGTGTTGGTAGTCACGTATTTAATATTAATTAAATACTCTCACTACACTCAATAAATCTCTTCATTGATCGGACTATATCATGATCTCTTGTTTATTTAGTAAATTGAAGGTATTTTTATTTTTTCCGCATATCTAGATATTGTACGCAATTGTTTTATTCATAATAAGTATTGTAATCTTTTATTTCCCATTAGTTTTACCGGTGCTCTATCTAAAAAATTAATAGTATTCTCTATTGATCTTACACTTGTAACTTTTAATCTAGAACAATCATACTTGTCTAAATAAACCGTGGTGGTAAAAGATAAATACTTACTTATAGCTTTTATTAAAATATCACCATCTTTTTGGGCAATATCAAAACTAGCTACTAAATAATCATTGTCTTTTTTTAATTTATATATACTAAAGCAACCTTCAGCCTCTATAAATCCTACTAATCAAGCTGAAAAGTAAGACTTATCTAAAATAGATTCTACAGAATTTAAAGGTACATTGCTTCTAGTATATTCAGGTAAATATTCAGAATATATAATACCTGAAAGCAAAGCACTTCTAAATCTTAAGTAATCATATTGTTTATTAGAAAACATAGGGTATTTATCAAAAATGGGTAGTATAAAGTTTTTTAAATGGTTTTTATCTCTAATTCTTAGAGATACCATCTCTACCTCATTTCTTTTTCTGAAGCTTACAACTCCTATACCTAATAATGCTTTAATTTTATAAATTAATTGTACATCTTTAATAGATAATTCAATACCTAATTCATATGTTAGGTCTTTTCCTTTTTTTGTGATAGAAAAAAATCCATCTCCTTCAAATAATCCTACTAAATAAGCGTAGGTGAGATCTTCTGCATGTAGTCTCTGAGAGGCTTCTGAAGTATGAATACTTCTCACCCCTGCTGATTGTCTCCATGTCATTGCAATTTTCACGCAAATAATTGTTAAAAATAACAAGAATAAGTCGTATGCAAATCCTAAGATGGGAGATGTTCCAGCATTAAGCAGAATTTTTAACATTACGTCGCCGCAATGTGGTTCATCTGTATATAAACCTCCTCAAATGACGATTGTTTTCGTAGAATATTTAATTTATACTTTACATCTATTAAGATGTATTTAGACTATTTCTTAAATCTTCTTAAAGAAGATTTAGGGGTTATCGTGTTGAGCTTATTGTTGGTATAACTCACTCATTAGTCGTTGAACGCTCTTAATCCTAAGCTTGCGCCTTATATACCGAATTAAGTTCCGCTACAAATAATTTAATAAAACGGAGGTTGTTTATTTATTAAATGTCCTTGTAATTTTCCCCATTATGCCTCTAAAAATAATTATTTATTATTTTTAAGGAGCCCATTAAAATTATTAATTTATGTTTAGGTTATTTAGGATAATTTAATTTACTATAACGTGAACTTGCACGCAAATTATTTAATCATTTTTCATATTGTATATATTTTAATCCCACTAAAGGATGTAAACCTGAAAATGAAAAATAATTTATAACTTTTTGTACATCTGATTTGGAACTAACTCCAAATTGATTATAGTTATTTGTACTATCTATTTTTCTATTTGTAGAAAAAATCAATTTAAAAGCTTCAAATAAATCAGAATGTATTCTTTGTTTTAATTGAAAACAACCATCATTGTTTTTTTTAATAAAAAAAGAACCTTCTGAACATGTAAATCCTACAATTCAATTTTTAAAAAAAGGTAATAATGTATAGTCTACTGGACTTTTAGGTATTTCAAAAACAAATGGTACATTCTTAACCTCTGAAATTTCACTTTGTAATTTTATATCATTTCTTAATATATACATAGCTAAATTAAATTGATCTATTCTAGTATTAGTTAAGAAAAATATATTATTATAAATAAATAAAGGAAATAATACTTCTTGTAAATCAGTTTTATTAATAACTAATTTGCAAGTAGGGCTTTTTAAATCTTTATATATATTAATCTTACCTAATTTTAAAACAGAATGTATATATTCTAAAGTAGAAATATCTTCTAAATGTAATGATATAACTAATTTCATAGTTATAAATCCTTTTGGTGTTTTACTTATTTGAATATATCCGTCTCCATCTATTAATCCAGCTAAAAAAGCTAAAAAAGATGAAGGTATCGAAATATATTCTTGTTTATCTAATCTTAAAGTTTTATTACTTTTTTTTAGAGCATTCTTATGTATAGTACCTATGGTAGGTAAAGAAGTTTCCTTAGTATAAACTTTTAAATATAGTAAATAAGTTCGCATTGCGCCGTACATTAAAAATAAAGTAATAATACCTAAACATAAATTAATAATAGTGTTTGTTGACTCAACTATGTCTTGTCCAATTCATGGAACAGCACTAATTAAATTAGTAATAACTGTAGCACCTCATAATGACATTTGTCCATAAGGTAAAACATACAAGCTTACCTATTACAAGGAGGGCGAAACTTCGTTTAGTATAAAAAAAAATATATTTTTTTTTATTCCTCTCCATCCTTCGGCAGTAGACAAAGTCTCGCCCCCCCTTAAACTTTTTTTCTGTAAGAATAAGCAAGCTAAAGCTAACCCATAATTATTATAAAAAATTAGCAGCCTTTAATGCTCTTCATGCCTCATCTTTTCTTATGGCCCGCATGACATTTCCTTCATATGGTATTTCTATCATATCCATCTGCCCTATATCTGCTCTACCAAGATCACGTATTTTAGAGAACATTTCTGCGGTTTCATACTTAAATACTTCACTTTGTAGCAGTAGATTAGACTTTGCCACTCCAAACCCCGGACTTCTTACCTTAGAACCCGCGTCAACATAATATATATGCTTTAGAATAGGACTTTCCCTTACCATAGCTATAAACTTATCTGCCTCATCTGGTAGAAAAAGATATCTAACTACATTATCTTGATAAAATTCTATATATGAATAGGCAATATCTTCAGTTAGATTATATAAATATTGATTTATTAATTTTCGGGTTAATGGGTAAAACTCTCTATGCTTATTAGCAATCTCCAATATATAATTCATTACCCCTTCATCACGATATCCTAATAAAAAATTTAGCCTTACAGTATCCCTATTAAAACATAAATCTAAAACAAGTTTTTTTGCTTGTCTTAAATTATAGTTATGAGAACTTAATGCTTCACAAAATGCACTTTTTAAATCCTGACCTGAAAAAGTTGTATTTCTGAGAGTTTCTATCTCGGGTGTATAACCCATATTTATAATTAAATCGTAAAATTCTATCATAATAGTGGCTGGTTAGAACCCATCGTTGTTAACTTATTGGAGCCGGTTTAGCAACTATAGCTCTAGCGGGGGCTGGAGTAGGAATAGGTGTAGTGTTTGGGTGTTTAATTATAGGTGTGGCTAGAAATCCTTCATTCAGGCCATAAATAAGTTAAATTTATTTTACAAAGTTAATAATAGTTAGAATAACTTTGAATTCGTATATTCTATTAGTAGTACTTTGTAGCTAATTTAAATTAGCTACAAAGTACTACTATAAGCCTCGACTGTGCATTAAGCAGCATTTCAGCTACCCACCAGTGACCCAGTCTGTCGCGATTATATGAATAACCGACGATCTCTTATATTAAAATATACTTTGATCGTTTTCACTAGCATTGCCAAAGAAACGATTTGGTTTCTTCAATAACCTTGTCAGGTTACTCTGCTTTAAGTTTTATTTCTTTCCATAAATTGCATAAAACTATATACTTGCAGGACTACAACTATAATAATAATTTAAGAGAGCTTATCCTTCGGAGCCCGCCTTATTTAACATAATCAACTATTCAACGTCTTTTTAATCTTTTGCTAGGACTTTTTAATGTTCTTTGTATAGTTTTAGTTGAACAATTTAAAGCTTCTGCTGCTTCAACTATACTATTAAATTCGCCATATACAGTATTATTTAATTCTTTTACTATAATAGGCTTAGAATTCTTTTTCATATTTAAAACACCTTGTTCTGTATAGTCTAAAGGTTTTCTATTTAAAGCTGATTGTCTCATAGTTTCTATAGTTTCAGAAGATAAAGTTTTACCTCTATTCAAACTACCTATTTCTTCTCTACCCTTCTCACTATAATTAGCTTTCATCTTTATTCTATTAACTTCAGTATGTTTATACCCAAAGCTAGATCCTGCTTCGGTTAATATATTATAGTCAGGTAAAAGAGATTTTAGATAAAAATCTTCTAAATCTAATAATTTTTTATTATTTTCTTGATTAACTATTTCAGGGAATAATTCTAATACAATAAAGACAAAATTATGTAAACCATATTTATTAACTGAATTTTTAACTATTTTACTACCATTTAAATATATTAAATGTTTTGAAAATCTAGAGTTAATTCTGTCTGTAGAAGCTGATCCTATATAATAACTTAAAGTTTCTTTATTTAAGATCATATAAATACCACTAAGTCCCTTAGTTTCTTTAGCTATATTTTTACGAACTGAATCTTCATTTAGATTATGATAGATAAAAACAGGATTAAGATTTTTGGCTAATAAAAACTTATTTATACGTGGGAACGAAGTCTCCTCTTCATTATTTCTCGATGTTGAATAATATCTTTTATCGTTAAAGGTTGTCGTAGTTGTTATTTTATTATTATTATAGTCGTTTTGGGCTATTGTAAGGTAACCCAGGAATCCTGTTACTATCATAACGATAAGGATTATTGTACCTATGACTCATGTCAATGTTCTTGGTGCTCTATAAGATGCGTAGTATATACCTCTTCCTATGTGTAAGTACACTAAAAAGAAGAAAGCTGATGCTGTGTTACTATGTAAGTAACGTACTAATCATCCATTGTTTACATCACGCATAATCAAATAGTATTAAAATAAATTATTATCTACTATAATCTAATCCCTAGACGCACTATCTATGGGCTTAGATGTGAAAATATATTTATTTTTATAAAGTTTATTAGTATCAATATAACGATTACAAGTATTACTACTAGGCTTTAAAAATACTACTAATGACTATTTTGCCTATAATAAAGTAGTAACGAAGCTGGAAAGCTAGAAGTTGCATATTAATCGAATTTTTTTCGATTAATAATATAACGACCCGCAAAAAGCTTATTACTATCCATATATCTTGCTATAGTTCTGTCATTGCAATTCAATACCCTAGCAGTTAAACGAATTGAAGCATATTCGGTGTAAATATTACTTTCAGTGTCAAAAACTTCAATAATCACAGCACGTTTAGCATTTAAATTATTAATATGTTCTTTTATTTTAGTTAAATGTTCTAGACTAAAATTTTTAGGTCCCCGCATTTTTACCTTGGCCTCATCTGTGTGTTTATAGCCTAACGGAGACCCTGCTTTCAGTAAAATATTATATTCCGGTTTAAGTAAATCTATATAATATTGTTCTCTTATAAGAACATTTTTTTTTCGCAAAATTCTAATATTTCAAAGCTAAATTTACTGTAACCGTATTTTATTAAAGCTTTACATATTAAACTGTGTTTAGACTGAACTGTTATATGAGCTAAACTATAATATCTGTAAAGACGTTTAGATAAATCTACGCTACTTCCTACATAACTTTTACCGTTGGTATTATTAATTCAACGATATATTCCGGCTTTACCTTTTATTTCTTTTATTATTTTGAATTTATCTACGTCAGCATTTAAATACTTTAGTGCAGGATTTAGATTAGAAGTTTTCAAAGAAATTTTAGCCGCGAAATTCTTAATATAATGCATAACCAACTATTAAGATTATATAGGTTTTCACTTTTAAATTTATTAACGATATACTTACGGTTGATATTGATTTTATAAACTATAAATAAATATATTTTTGCCTACTATCGGTGGTAATTTTATCATTGAATATTTGAAAAAGTATTTATGTTTTATTTTTAAAATTGACTTATAGGTGACGAAGCTCGTGGAGCAACTGCAGTACTAAATGAAGCAAAAGGAGACCCCTTTACCATTTCTGATCCATCATAAATATAAACAATCTTAGGATTTTCTGATCTATTGGCTATACTATATTTACGAACATTTTCTGTGTGAGGTATATTAAGTTTTACATCAAAAGGTGGTTGAAGCTCTATAATAGCATTAAATCTTTCAGTTATATTAATAATCTTATTATTAATATCGCTTACTGATGAAGATTTCATCGTGCTATATCTTTTATTTAGAGTATCTGAAATATCTAAAAATAAATTCTTACCTTCTGTTGTATAATAATATCCTTGAATTTTTAATAGTAAAGCCATTTTTCATAGTTTAAAGTCTATAGCTTTACGAGAGTAAAACTTAGATGAATCTAGATATGGTAATAGGTAATAATATAAACCATCTACATTAGCTATTGCTAATGATACTACATTAGTTCTTATATTAATCGTATTTGTAACGCTTATAGGAAGTATTTTATTATCAGGATCCTTATGTAGTGTAGCATTGTTTGATAAGTTCATCAAAAAATTGATTATACCATTTAAACATTCTTGACTAGTATTTTTCTGTGCTACTTGAAAATACAATGCTGAACCTGTTTTAATACCGAAGGTACCTTCACCTTCTATAAATCCTATAAGTCAATTTGGGTTTATTATAATTTGAGATTTCGAAGTATCATATGTGAATACCTCTCTTTTAGAATTCATACTATTCTTAATAGATATAATTTTGGCTATATCTGTCTCAGATAGTACTTTATTCTTAGCTTTAATAATAACTACTTCATTAAAACTAATAAAGTCTAACTTTTTACTAGTATGAAGTGGATACTGTTTAAAGATGTCACATAACTTATTTATATTTAAAGAATCTTCGACGATAAAAGAACAACTATTTCTACTACTTTCTTCCACAACTCTACCAAAACCTAACTTAGATTTAATTATGTAAAGTACTTCTATATCGTCAATATGTAAATTTATTTTAAATCTTAATTTAATATATTTACGATCTATTGATACTAAAAAATTACCTTCAGCATCAGTAAATCCGCTAAATCAATATAAAAAGTCTTTATTATGTGTTGCTTGCTGTAGCTTCGCATCGGAAGGGTATGCAAGCATGTGTACTTTGTTAGAAGAATTATCTAATCTAAAGTCATCTTCATTTAAATAAGGGGAGTTAGTGAACTTTCGAGAGCTAGCGCCCCCATTTTATTTTTATAACCTGATACAAAAATAAACAATGATAAAGTTATGCCTTCAAATAGGCATAGATATATAATCTATACTTCTCTACTTTCCAGTGGAGATTGGACTATCTCATCATCTATGTTCAGGAGGGCGCGTATAAAAAAAATATATTTTTTTTTTATTACTCGCCTTAAATCATCAAACCTAAATCAGATGTCGGGCGTATAGTCTCTGAAGATAATACTGGATATATAATAACATCTAGTATTTTCCTGCTGATTGTCTTAATAAAGGTTTTCCAGCAATTAGCCCAATTTAAAGAACACATTATGCTTATATATGTTCTACAGAATTAAATGCTTCTAATACTGAAGGATTGTAGTGCATTGCTAAAGTAACTCCAGTTACAATTTGTATAACTAAACAAAGTAATAATAAAGATCCGAAATTTCATAAGTAACTTATATTACTAGGTTGTGAAGCGTCTATTAAATAACCATTAGCTAATTTTAATAAAGGGTGATTTTTTAATATTCTCATAATATTTTTAAATTATATATATATGGTATATAAATATACTTTTATAGCGAGCGAAAAAAAAATATTCCTGATACCTAACGAAGTGTATCCCTCAGGAAATAGGGATATGGAATAGTCTACTACCTAGAAAGGGTATATATTTATTTATTTTTTTTAAGTAACCTTACTGTAAACAGCAAGAGGTATACATTAAACTGTATAATTTACAGAACTATTCATAGCGAACTCTTTCAAACCCCTGGTACAGTACGAAGTTCGATGGCTACAGAATACACAAGCTCTCCCGTAGGAATAGTCTATGCGCAAACTTGCTATATTTTCCTCCTCCTACTAATTCTAAATCGATAGCTTGCGTCTATATTAATAACAACTTAGCGTAACGCCTCCATCAGACTTAGGTTTATCGATTTTTGTTTCTTTAATAGGCTGGCTGATTTCGAAGAAATATAGCCCGCCTCTTCTAAAAGCTAAGTAGGGCTAGCGAAGCTAGCAGAGAGACTTAAAAATTATTCTTTAAAACTTTTATTAGGCTTCTGGACTACAGCAAGCTCCTTGTGAAAATTTTTCCTTATCTCTATTTTTATATAACTTTACTATATAGAGACGAAGTCTAGAGCTTGCGCCTTGATAAAAATTTACCTAAGTCCATACTAATAGATGTTAATCCTATCTTTGTTTTTTCATCCTCTTTTACATCATCACTATCTAAAATCATACCGTTGTATGTTAAAATTAAAAATAAAACATAGAAGATATAATTTATAATTTCTTTATTATCTAAACCATTTAAAACTTCTCTTATATAATAGTTATGAATATCTACAGGTTTAACTAGTCTATTTAGTAGTCCGGAGTAGGCTTCGCCTCATCAGCACGCCACTAATTTTGTGGCGTGCCTCTAAATTTAAGCTTTTTCTAAGTGAATCTAAATATAAATAAAAATCATCACGTTTAGAAAAACAATACTCTTTTAATTCTTTATTAAATAAACTAATATCTATACCAGATATCTTAACTTTATCTTTACTATCTAATAAGAATTTATATTGATTAAAAAGATAGTTTTCTATCTTTAATTGAGTATCTTCATTAATAGGGAGCTGGCTGATCCCTCCGAAGGGAGGGATATTCCTTAATGATATTGATTAAATTGTTCAAAATTATTTTAACCATATCATTAGACTTAAACACATTATTGTTTAAAATAGGATCTAGAGCATCCTTTATATTTACCTCGTCTTTGTTTAAAGTTAAAGAATTACTCTCCTTTATGTTAATAGTATCTGGTTCTAAATTATTATTAGTTTTATCCACTACTCTTCTTGTAGTAGAGTAGAAACGTTTAGTATGACCTATTTGTGCGAAGCGGACCAGGAATTTTAATTTTAAATGTCTCTTCTTTACTTAGTTCTTTATTATTTATATCATTGACTTTAGTTATAACTAATAAAGTATCTCTACTTAAATCTATTTGAGTTTGACATTTAGCACTTTTTAATATTTTTTTAAGTCTATAAGTTATTTCTGTACTATCAACTCGATAAATATATAGCTTGCTGAGTCCGTAGGACTACTAAATCCTTTGGATCATATGAATCAAAAACATTAAGAAAAGGGCAATAACCTGGAGAACCCATAATACTAAATCAACAATTTGTATCTACTAAACTCTTAGTATAACATTCAGTTAAACAATAATCATCTAAAGATTTTAGATAAAAGTAGTGGCGTGCCTCCAAATGAATATTTACCTGGTTCTAATTGTTTAAGGATATTAGTAAGACTAAGATAAAAATCCTTAAACTCTAAAATTAAAGACAGATTATTATTTATACTATCAGTTTTCATAGCTTCAATTAAATTTAAAAAAGCTACTAATGAAGGTAAAAATAAAACTGCTTTAAAATTATTTCCATCATAAAGTAAAACATTATTTATATCAGAATTAACAATTAATTCTTTACTTGTAAAACCGGAAAAAAATCTTGAAAAACTAGGTTTAAACCCCAGTTTTGAGCTAACATTGCTATTGCAAAAAAATAATTTCATGAAAAAGTGTATAAAAATGCTGCCGTAGGATTGTTCACTCGAGTATTCAGCTCGGAGTCCTAACGTCTTCATCTATCCATATTTAACCCTATGCTAGGAACTCTTTTTAGGTCTATAGATAGACTAATTTAGCGCTAAAATTCAAATCTATCTAGGAGCTCACATCACCGATATCTCGCCCATAAAGATACCTGAATAAATAGCCTTATATTTTATACAAAGTTCTTCATTCATTAATAATATAATACCTGATATGTAGCAATATTATATGAAGATAGTCTAAAGCTAAAATGATAGCTTTATAGACTTTGGTTCTAAAATAACGAATATTTCTGGCGAAGCAGTTGTAACAGCCTATAAATAAGGATTCTATGGGGTCCTCTCTTACAGGAGCTTGCTGATTATTTTTTTCTGTGCTTCTGTGCGAAGCATACAGAAAAAAATCAGAAGGACTACTAAATCGAAATTAAGTTGATATAATCCAAAAGTTGATCTCTTCTCAATGTTGAGAGCTTAAGTCAAAATCTTTTGGTAATAATAAAGAATATTTTTTCCTAAGTGCTATATCTAGTCTAAATTTTGGTCAAAAAAAAGGTATCAACCCGGTCCATCCGAGATCCATACAAATATCGTCAACAGGTCTTCTCTCATAACGTGTAAGTTTCTCATCGGTTTTTTTACCCATACCTCTCGTTACTGAGAAATATAATCATTGGTAAAAAGATACCCTCCTTTTTTTTTCTCATTTTAGAGTCGAACTAAAATTATGCTATCCTATTAAAGCTAATGAGATTTAGGGTTATTAACCCTTTAATATACTACTAATGCTTGCTTGCAATACGTTATACCGTAAGCAAGCAAGCAAACATGCACTCCTATCCTAATATAGATAGCTTACCTTTAATATATACGCTTAAAGGCGGGCCAGCATTGCGAGTAAAAAAAGAGCTAGTGCTAGTGCTAATCCAGGCGCGGCGCGATTCGTTTCACGAATCAGCAAGCTCTAAAATAAATAAATAACTTTATTTTAGAGCTTGCGGATCCCTCCGAAGGGAGGGATATTACTCCTCCCCGATTTCCATCCTTCGGAGGGAATATAGATATGCACTACAGCACTATCCCTTACTCGTAACACAGAAATAAGGCCGACTGTATTTTCTAGGAAGAGACTTCGTCTAGTAGTGCAGGTTAGGTTCATCTATAAAAAAAGGTTATAGCCCTAGTTAAGAAATATATTAATATTTTCTCCTAACGAAGTGTAGTATTTCATAGTACACTTCGTTAGGAGCCGCGAAAATCCGCAAGCTCTTCTTACGAGCTAGCGCCTTAATTAATAAATTAAGGCAGGGACGGCTGATTTCGAAGAAATATAGCTCGTCCCCTCTATCCATTTCGGAGATGGCTAGTGCGCAGTAATTTTAGAGCCTGCTTATTCCCGCCTTCGGCGGGAATAAGTATTGCGCCGACCTATGCCAGGCGCTAGCTCGAAAAAAATACTACTACATAACCTTCGGATTAGAAGCGCCCTAGTTAGAAATTAAAGAACGATCTTTATGTAACATAAGAATTACTAAGCTTGCTATTGTAATAGAATTTACTACGTCATCTACTACCTGTACAAAAGTAAAAATAGATAAGTAGAAGCAAATTCCTATTAAAATATAAAGAGCGTAATTAGTAACAACTCCGTTACTTAAGCTAGAAATTATTTTACTAGCTTTAGTTAAAATAACACCAAACCCATAAGGACCTATTGATTCAATACTACCTTTATCTAAAACTTTTGTAGTTTGACCTCCTATTTCTAAAACTGAATTAACAATATATTTATTATAAAAGAATTCAACTAAGAAACGTTGATTGAAGAAACCATAAATATAATATCCTAAATTAGATAATTTAAAGTTCGATATTATATTTGGCATAAATTCAGAATATATTATTGCTAATGCAGAGAAAGATACAGTAAGGATAAAAGGAATTAATTTAAATATAGTAGGTACACCAAATTCAGTGTCAATCATTATTTCATGAACAGGGTGAATAAATATACTATTGTCTACAAAGAACCCTGAACCTAATCCTATGAAAATATCTCTAGTGATATATCCAAAATATATAGAGAATATCGCTAATACCACTAAAGGTAAACTGATAAATATATCACTTTCATGAGCATTTCTATAATAATTAACTGGTCCATTAGGATTAGTTAAGAAAGTTAAGTATATAACTTTAACTGAATATAATGTAGTAAATATAGCACCTATTACTGCTATAACATATACATCAATACTACTAAAATGATATTGACCATAAGCAGATTCTAATATAAAATCTTTACTATAAAATCCTGTCATAAAAGGGAAAGCGACTAAACTAAGACTAGCGATTAATATCACAGAATAGGTTAAAGGTAGGAAAGATATTAATCCCCCGTATTTTCTTAAATCTTGATTGTCTACTACTGCGTGTATAACTGCTCCTGCCCCTAAGAATAATAATCCTTTATAGAAGGCATGATTTATTAAATGAAATATTGCTACATTATAAGAAGATAAACCTATAGCTATTACCATCATACCTAATTGACTCATGGTAGAATAAGCTATAATTTTTTTTATATCTTGTTGAAATAATCCAATAAGAGAGCTAAACACAGTTGTAGTTGCACCTAATCATAAACATATTGCCAATACCACTGCACTATATTCAATCAAAGGGGATGAACGTATTAATAAGTACACTCCTGCTGTAACCATTGTAGCTGCGTGTATTAAGGCAGATACCGGAGTAGGCAAATATGTTGATTCATGTTATATACAAATATGTACAAATACGACACGAATACTCAATGATTTACATCATTGTTCGGACTATATCTTCGATTATTTTATACATTTATTTATTAATTAATTTTATTAAGGATTTAATAATTTCTATACCCTCTGGATTATGATGATGTTTATCTTTTACTAGCTCATAAACTTTCAATCATCTTAAGTAAGAAACATGTTTCTTAGTCTTCAAAGGGTAACTTTTAATATAATTTAGAATAATGTTTAACTTACTGTGGTTAACTACGGTATTATACCCATCATAACTCTTTATATAAGTTATATAACCGTTTATTAACTCAGCTAAGTATTGACTAAATTCTATATCGTTTTTTTGAGATATAACGTATCTCACCGTTACAATATGTTTATTTGTGGCTTTACTTAAATAGGCTGAAGCTGTAAAACAGCCTTCACCATCCGTAAATCCTGAAAGTCAAGCATTATCCAGAGTAACTTTTTTATTACATTCTATGAATGTAATATCAGTATTATATTTATTATTAAAAGCTTCTAGAAATAATTTAAATTGAGCTATTTTAGCCTTAGTTATAAGGTTACCGTTAAATATATTTATAATCTTAATAAGATTATTTTTATCTCTAACTCTATATTGATGAGTCTTACTTGATTTACTTTGTAAAGATACACTTCCAAACCCTAGACTTTTTTTTATAAAGAATAGTACTTGGCAATCTGTAGTAGATTGTGTAACTTTAAAAGTTAAATAACCTTTCTTATCTACACCAAAATAACCGTCTCCTTCAGCAAATCCTATTAATCATCATTTAAATGTATTATCTATTTTAATCGTTTCACGTATAGTCTCTGAGGATCCCTGTATATTATACAGGTTTCCTGCGGATTGTCCTACATTAAAGATTTTTCCAATGGCTACAAAGTAACTGGTGGACTTTAATGTTAACGGATGTCCCCGCATATAGTGAAATTTAAGGAGAGCCCCTGTTACCAAACCCTCCATAGCCATGGGCAATCATATATGTAAACCTACTTGTGAACTTTTAGCCATTGCACCTATAAGTAAACATATTCCTATAATTGTAGTAATATTTTCATTTATATAAGGAGCTAATGAGAATACAGTACTATAATCTAGAGTTCCTAAAGTTCATAATAAGATAAACATACCTATCATTAAGAAAGCATCTCCAACTCTATTAGTTAAGAAAGCTGAAAGAGAACTTTGATTAGCCGCTATTCTAGTGAATCAAAAACTAACTAATAGATATGAACAAACACCTACACCTTCTCATCCTACGAACATAACTAAATAATTATTACCTGTTACTAGTATTATCATCATAAAAGTGAATAAACTTAAATAACTAAAGAATCTTTGATTGTGAGGATCTGAGCTCATATATCCTATTGAATAAAAATGAACTAAAGAACTGATTATTAATACAGGTATTAACATTGATACTGTTAAACTATCAAATTGAAAGTTTCATACCATATTAAATGATTCGTTATCTAATCATTTAAATAAATTAATTGAAACCGGATTATTATTAAATCCTACTTCGAAAAAGCTAATAATAGCTAATATTGTTGTTATCATTATACTTAAACAACCTAAAATACGGCTACCTGTAACACCGACTTTTCTACCAAAAAAACCGGACACTATAGATCCTAATAAAGGTAATATAATTATACTTAAATACATTATTTATATTCTATTCTAATACTTCCTCTTCTAGACTTAATATGTTTTTTTATATTTATGTATAAATAAGCATATTAAGCGGTTGACTATATCTTAAGCAAATAATATTCCACTTCAGCTGCTGAACCTAACTTTGTCCACCAGCCCGCGTGATTTCGGAGAAATATTAATTCAGAGTTTATTTAATAATATATCTTAAGATTACATTTAAATAAAAACCTAGTTAAAAATAGATTATTACGAAAAAAATCTCCTTTTAATTAACCGGCCCTTGCTGGATATTATTTACCAACCTACGTTTAGTCGATGAACTGCACACCTTAAGTTTATTTATGTTGTAAAAGGTGCTTGGCTGCAGATTAACCTTAAACAATTATTTATGGCGCTAGCTCGTTAACTGTTTTCTATTTCGATTTTACCATACCACGAGTCATTACCTGTGCCACCATCTATGTTACCATGATGGTTTGGTTGAAATAGTTTTAGGTGCTTCCCGCAATTTGAAGGTTTCGCCTTTGGGATTAGCAAAGACTAGAGGAAAGTTCGTTTCCCCTTTTTAGATCAAGGTTTTATTCTATTTGGTTTAATTATTTTAGGCTTCTACCTCTTAATAAATAACTCAAGTACTACTATAATTCAAATCAAATAACTTACATTAACTCACAAAACACCGTGGGATTAGCTTAACTTATTCCTTACCTTATTCAAATTAACTAAGGAATATTTATTTAATGGCTAGCTTGCTAATTTCTGATCCCGTAGGGATATGAAATAGACCCTTCCTAAAGAGTTTAGTGATAAGGTTAGCCAACAGGAAGGGTCGGAACTTTGTTGGCTCCGACCCTTACTGTGGGGGGCGAACCTCTTCATAGCAAACTCTCCGGTGGTAGCTTGCTAATTTCTGATCCCGTAGGGATATGAAATAACAAATTTCTACTTACGTAAACTATTCATGAGGCACGCCACCGCTTTTATTTTACGGATACCATTTAGACCTTCTTCAGTTAAATGTGCTTTATTATCTAACAATAAAGCAACTTTACCAAAATCTTCGAAGTCTAACAATTTATTACCTAACGGTAAGTATTCCTTAAAGAAAGGGATAATTAGGGTGTTTAGATCTGAAAATTTAGTACATCTATACTTTACCATATCTTCTGAGTATCTACTTATGATACCGCAGTTAAAGAAAGAAGTAAAAGTTGCCATAGTTAATTCATCCCTAATATGTTGAGCTATTTCAAACCCTAATCTTACCTGATATCCCACCCTGTGATGAGTTGATTTGAATATATTAACAAAGAAAGAGCCCTCCCCTGATGTAAATCCAGCCATTCACATTCCATGTGGTATAGATTCTGCAGGGTTCCATGACCTTTCTTGGTTTGGATTAGTAGAAAGAGTTTCTGCAAAAGCGTCCTGGATCTCATCAGATAAACCTAAATTTAAGGATGATTTCATTCTTATTATTTCATTTAACCCTTCCACAGTTAAATGTCTTTTAGCTTCCATTATAGAAATAATAGATTTTCATAATCTATAATCTACCAATTTATTTGTGATTAAAGGATGAGCGTCAAAGTGAGGGATAATAACTTTTATAATTTGTTTTAAAGAACTTACTATAAAATAACATCTGTCACCTCTCACAGCCACAGTACCAATTTCACCGAAATAACTTTGTATGTTGTTTAAGAGTGCTACATCTTTTTTATGTAATGCAATCTGGAAAAAAGCTTGAACACATCATCCTGTTTTATTTCTAGGATCATTTCTTACACCTATTCAAAAACAACCTTCAGCATCTGTGAAACCTGTGACAAATCAAGGATGTAAGCTCATTACTCTTGTAGTAGAGTAATTTCTAATAAAAGTACCGGGAACTTTGAAAGGATAAGAATTTACCTTTCTTAAGTCTGAAACTCTCTTGAGTGATTGAATATTAGAAGTTGAAGCTCTATTAATACTACCTGGAGCATAATGTGAAGCTAATCTATAAAAAGCTACTAGAATAGCTAAACCGATCGCAGATTCTGCACCGGCAACGACAATAATGTAAATGGCATACGTTTGTCCTATTATATCATCGATATTAACAGAACTTACCAATATTAGGAATGTTATAGATAATAGCATTATTTCTATAGAAATAAGCATAAGTATCAAATTTTTTCTATTAAATACGAATCCTAAGATTCCTATTAAAAAAAGTAATAAGGTTAAACTCATATTTTTATTTAATATAACAAATTGTTCGGGAACCATAATTTATGGCTCTATTAGTATAATAATTAAATTAGACTAGAGGTATTGTAGAATTGAACTACAACTTTTATGATATTATAGTCATCAAGTTTTACCTTTAAATTCTACCCCTTAAGATATACATTATAAAATAATGCGTATCTCTAAACGTTCCAGGTATACAGACCAGATACGCAATACTTCCTCTTCGTTTTCTCCCCTTTACCATAGGAATTTAATTCCCTTAGGTGGGCTGGGGATATTCCATAACCTTTAAGTTATGCCTGACTATATCTTAAGCAAATAATTAGAGCTTGCTGGTCCGTAGGACTAGTAATTATTTACCAACCTCCATTTAGTCGATGAACTGCATACCGGTAATTATAAGTGTTTTGGTACTTGGCTGCGGATTATCTATTGCATTTCTTTATACAAATCGTTTTTACCTTACAACGAGTCATTACCTGTTCCATTAATTACATTACTGTATTAACTTGGTAGATTTGTCTTTAAGAGTTTCCCGCAATTTGAAGATTTTGCCTTTATATAAAGACTAGGTGAAGGTTCACTCCACCTTTTTTTAGCGGAGCGTACTAATTTCTCTGGGGCCCTAATAATGCCCATGATTATTTTTAGTTTCAGTATTAACCTGCACTGTAGTTTTATTTCTTAATTGTAAAATTTGTTTTAATCCTTCTTCTAGCCTGCTGCCGTAGGATTAAATGCTCTGGGTTTTTAATAATTAAAGCAGCACTTTTAAAGTTTAAGAAGTCTGGATATTTTGACCCTCTTATACTATCTTCATCAAAAAAAGGAATTATATTATTAACTATATGATCAATTTTTGTAACGATAAATTCACAAACTGCACGATTTTGATATTTAGCCACATACCCACAACCAAAGAAATTTTAAAAGCTTTCTAATAAAGATAAATCTCTAGAATCTTGAGCTATAGAAAAACGTAATGAGGCAGCTATACCACTCTTAGTTTTAGAATTTTGAATAGTAATAAAGAAATTTGGAGCTACGCACCTCCTGTTGAAAACCCAGCCATTCATTCTTGAGGGATATCCTTGATATAATTCGCCCCCTCTTTTACTATTGGCATAGTTTCAGGGAAAGCACCTTTCAGTACATCAGATAAACCTAAACTCATAGATGCTTTAATATTAACTATTTTTTGTATTCCCTCTAAAGTACTAAGGTTTTTTTCTAACATTAATTTAAGAATATTTTTAAATAACACATAGTCAGAGTATTTTTTAGTTAACAGTGGTGGTGCTAGCTCTTTATCAAAATGAGGTATAATTACATTAACTAGATCGTTCATAGTACTAACTCTAAATTCTACAGTAGTATTTTTATTAGGGTTTGATATATACCCTATACCTCCAAAGAATTTTTGAATTTGAGTCATTAAATCTCTATCTCTTTCATGCATTTTTATTTGGTAGGCGAAGCCTCATCTTGCTTGAACATTTCATCCTCTTTTGTATCTAGGATTTTTTAAAATAGTAACTACAAAAGAACTTTCAGCATCAAAAAGCCCAGTAATGAATCAAGGGTCAATTGAATTATTTTTACAATTAGAAGAACATACTGTAGAATAATTTCTTATTCCTACAGATGGAGCTGCTGGCTGCGCTAGCCATTTTATTAAGTTTACAGCAGGTAATTTACTGGCTTTTGCATAACTAAAGGATAGATGGTTAAATTTAAGAGACGAAAGTCTATAAAAAGCTACTAAAATAGCTAAACCGATAGCAGATTCTGCACCAGCAACAACAATAATGTAAATGGCATACGTTTGTCCTATTATATCATCGATATTAACAGAACTTACCAATATTAAGAATGTTATAGATAATAGCATTATTTCTATAGAAATAAGCATTAATATTATATTTTTTCTATTAAATACAAACCCTAAGATTCCTATTAAAAAAAGTACTAAAGTTAAATTCATATTTTATCTAAAACTACTAATTGTTCGGTGGTGGGCTAGCTTACTATAAAGCAGCCGCCCCACCTATAATTATGATCTTTACCTAGTCTGCGTGCGAGTAGCAGGGGGCGGATAGTAAAAAAAACCTATTTTTTTTTCAAGGGACTTCGTTCTAGGCGAGCTGGCTGATTCGTGAAACGAATATTCGAAGAAATATGGCTAGCCTCCCCCCCCTAATCAGCCGCACCTTTGCTCGCCCGCCTTTATTAGCCTCACTATAGTAAGCTAGTATATATACGCAAGCTATGTATAGCAAACCCATAATTATAAGTATAACTATTGATAAACAAAATTACCTATAATTGTACTAAGGATATTGCAGACTTGAACTGCAATCAAGATGGCCGAAACATCTAGTTTTACCATTAAACTAATATCCTTTTGATTTAAAATAAGTAGCGTGGTGTATTTCATAGCAAGCTCTCTATTTATTTTTTTTTATTGCTAGAGTTAGCGCTACCCTTAGCCTGCTGAGACTTCGTCTATCCCGGAGGGATATGGATATGCTTGCGCGATTTTTTTCCCCGAGTAAGGGGTCGCTTGCGCCTATATCGAAGAAAAAAAAATACCCCTCGAATAGGGAGTAGTGCATATTTCTTCGAAATTAGCACTAGCGAGCTCGGGAATATGCTACACTTAAATATGCGCCTCCAAATTACCTATAACTATACTAAGGATATTGTAGACTTGAACTACAATCAAGATGACCGTACCATCTTGTTCTACCATTAAACTAATATCCCTTTTTTTAATAAGTAGCGCTAGCTTGCCGGTTTTGAAGAAATCGGCTAGCTCCTCCAAATTTAAGCACGGGGTCGCTTGCTAATTTTCTCCGAATATTCGTTTCACGAATAAGCAAGCTCTCCGTAGGAGCAGAGAAGCTTCAGCTAGCGATAAATAAAAAAAAAAATAAAGAAGGGGCCACGTATTCTCTAGCGAAGCTAGCCCTTCTCCATAGCGAAAAGCTTGCGCGTAGACTATTCCTACGGATATTTTTTTCGAGCTTGCGCCTGGTATAGGTCGGCGCAATACTTATTCCCGCCGAAGGCGGGAATCAGCAGGCTCTAAAATCCAGCAATCAAAAAAATAAAGAACTTTATTTTAGAGCTTGCTTATTCCCGGCGTAGCCGGGAATAGGGAATAGGGCAATCCTAGTTCGCCGTTTGCGACACTCGCACTATTAAACTGAATATAGTCAATGCACAAATTTATCTATATTTACAGATTCTATAACTATAGGCATTGAACTGTGAAGAATTCCACATATTTCTGAACATTGCGATTCCCTACTAATTTTTTAATGTTAGTAAAGATTATATTGAACTTATCATTATTTATAAGTAAAATAATAATCTTTATATATTTTTCCGTCTTTTAAACGAAGATATAAAGTTTTGCTATCTAATTTTATGTTTAAATTATCAAAGTGTTTAATTGCCTCAGTTATACTGTCAAATTATTTATCCATATGGAGCTTCGCGCCTCCTTTAACTAATATAGGTTTATTTTTTCTATTAATTATTAATGAATCTGTATCTACTTTTAACTTTTTATATTCATCAATTATTAATCCTATTTCGTCAAAGTTTTTAGGTAAAGTTTTATCAGAGTATTTACATAAGAAATTATGAAACACTTTTTCAATTTTTATGTATTTAGTTAGAGTGTCTCTTTTAATTATTAATCCTAATCCTCTTAAATATTCCATACAAGAAGTTAAAGAATCAAATTTTAAAGTATGACCTTTGGAAGCTTCGCTCACAAATGTATTTCCTTCTTTAATCTCTAATTCTACTGGAATACTTGTACGAGTACCTAACTTATAAGTATCTTTTCTTTCATCTTGCATTATACCTAATAATTCTTCTAAAGAAATATCGCTAGTTAAAGCTGTAGGTATAGGATAGCTTAATAATAAGAACTTATTAAGATAAGGTAATTTAGAATCTACATACTTTTTACTAGTTTCAGTGTGTATATTTAATACTCTTTTTAATTCAATTCTAGATTTAGCGTGATAATAAAGAATACTGCAAGTTAGATCATAAACATATACAGGATCACCTTTTGAAGATCCAGCGTTAACAACTCTTAATGTATTTAGGTTAAATTCTTTATCTAATAAATAAAATTGTTCTAATATTAAAGCGTCTTGACTGCTAAATTTATTACTATCTAACTTAAATATTCTTAATTTAAAAGCTTCTAGTCCTTCTTTATATAGTAAAGGTAAAAATTTACCTGCTAAAGGATAATCTCCGTTAAAATAGTAGTCCATTCTACGTCTTAGTAGGTTGGATGAACCTACATATTTATCACCTGTATTTTTATGTATAAACATATATACACCAGAGAAACCTTTATACTTAGATTTACCTGTTAATTCAGCTAAAAGCTCCTTACCCTTCGGTGTAGATATAGGAAGTTCTATTTCTACACCTTCAACTTTTAATAATTCTTTTAATTTAGAGTCAGTAACTACTAAATTTTGATTGAGTAATACTTTATTAATTACGGATAAAGTAGTAGGTTTTCCACTATTAATATGATCTGAAGCTAAAGCTTCAGAATTATTGACTAAAGATCTGATTGAACTAAAATGTCTTGTTAAAGGTAAAGCTGCTATAGTACTTAGTCCTATACGCTTATCAGATAACAAGTGATTATTAAAAACACTTCTACTAGTTGTACCATGCAATGTTACAACAGTTTATGGAAAATAAGTGATTTATATCACCTTTAAGCGCTTACATTAAAAATAAGTTTAGCAAACTATTGTAGGGTCCCTAAATATAATAACCTCTATTATATCTAATTAACAAAAAATACGGTTAAAGACTCATACTTTTCTGTACCCTTTCGGGTAGGGTCTGACTATATCTTAAGCATTATTAATACTAATAATACCAACCACCATCTAGTCGATGAACTGCATACCAAATAAAAGCTTACTTCTACAATTGGTACTTGGCTGCGGATTGCCCATTGAATAATAAATCTTGATTTTACCGTACCACGAGTCATTACCTGTGCCATAAGTTATGTTACCATACTTACTTGGTTAAGATTTCTTTAGGGTGTTCCCGCAATTTGATGATTTATAACCATAGGTTCACTACAGTTTTGGCCATGTATTAAAGACCATAGAATACTCCTTCTCTATTTATGAAAACTGATACTTGGTTTAATCTACCTGGGTAAGCATCACATTTTATACCTAAAGATGGACAAGCAAAAGAATGAATAACATCACCAGATGTTATTACAAATCTTATATGTGTTAATTCAGGAACTATTACTCTGTTATCAACCTCTAACATTCTTAATCCTCCATCTTCTAAATCAGAATCTGGTACTATATAAGAATCAAATTCTATAAATTCTTCATTTGAATCTATGAAATCTGGGTACTGATATGATCAATATCATTGGTGCCCCTCAGCTAAAATAGTCATAGAAGGGTCATTAACTTCATCCATTAAATATAATAATTTGAAAGAAGGGAAAGCTATTAATATTAATATAACTGCAGGAGTGATAGTTCATATTAATTCGATTAATGTCGATTCTTAAGTACTTTCATACTTAACTGGACTATATCTTACCTTATATTTATATAAGGTTTCCACGTTTAGTCTCTAAGGATCCTACTGAAATATAGGGCGGTCTTTCATAACAAGCTCGCTCTATCTATATTTGGTGGTTTCCTGCTGATAGTCCATTGTACATCCTTTAGGGTTATCACTGATAAAGCATATCTTCGTCATCTTTATAGTACCTAAAGGCTTTAGAAGTTTCCAGCATATAGTGAAATTTTACTCATAGTTTTTTTTAAGTTTAACGCTCTCCAGTAAATTTATATCTATCTTTAAATATTTCACCTGAATTTATATAAAGTCTTACAGTATTAGCACTAATATCTAAAAATTTAGCTGCTTTTCTGATTGAAACAAAACTACCTATTAATTTAAATCCTTCTGAATCACATTTTTCATGTATATAGACAAGATGACCTCTACTAGTACTCATTTTTAATAGAGTTTCTTCAGAATGCTTTCTACCTAAAGCCTTTTGTCTCATTAACTCTTTAGTTTCTAACGAATGAGTTTTACCAAATAATGGGTTATTTTCATTAGAATTGTTTGAAGACATAAGAGCTTTAGTTTCTTCTGTATGAGTACGGCCATATAAAGCTGATTTTTCTTGAATATAGACTCCTTTTAAAGAAGAGCTTGCGCCACTAATTTTTGTCTTAGTCTCTTCACTAAGCTTATGGCCCGATGAAGAACCAGCTATTTTTAAAGTATTATATCTTGGATTTAATTTATCCATGTAGTATTGTTCTCTTTCTGTTAAATTAGCTATATCGCAATATTCTAATATCTCAAGTGAAAAATTAGAATACCCATATTTAATTAAAGCTCTACTTATTACAAGAGTTTCTCTATTTTTTAAATAACTAAGGTTAAAATATCTAATAAATCTTTTAGCTAAACTTATAGATTGTCCAATGTATATATCATTCGTTATTTTATTGGTTCATTTATAAATTCCTGATTTATCTTTATTATCCTTAATAATTAACTTTCTCATTGAAAAAGCATCTTCGTAAAACTTTACGCTACTAATAGGGGAAGAGGATGTTGTACTGTAAGACCGGTGATTATAAAAAAATTTATATATGGAGTTAAACTTAAAACACTTTTGAGTCGGCACATCTCTACCGTGATTTAAGTATTTATGTGATATTTGTGTTTTAGTTGATGCAAAATTTTTCATTATAGAAAATAATATTCATCCTACAGCAAATAAAATTAAAACTAAATAGTACATGATATTATCATGAAGTTCCACTAATCCCTCCATTTGAGGTGTCGCACTGTCTTGGAAATATATACCTCAAGGCATAGGTGCATCAAAATTAATAAATGTATTAAATAAATGTTTCATATATAAATTTTTAATATAAAATTTCTAATTATATGTCTATATATACAGCTTATAGCCGACCTGCTGCTTATATAAGCAATACTTGTAATTAGTTATATAGCAGCTGCTGGCTATATACAGCCAGCCATGCAAAGGTACAGCAGTTGCTGTAGTATAAGTATAATAGAATTGCCGCCTGTTATATAGCTAGCTTTAGCTTTTAGCTTTATATAGCTATAGCGAGGAACGAAGCTCCTCGCTATAGCTAGAAATATAAAACCCTAAGAGGGGGAGGAGTAAGCTCTCGTGAACGAGAGCTCACCCCCCCCCCCCCCCCCCACGAGGGGGGAAGGGGTAAAATAATTAGTCCAAGCTAGCTAAGACTAAAAAAATTTTTTTTTCCTCTTTAGCCTTCTGAATTTGTGTATTCCTAACGAAGTGTATCCTATTCCCTAACGAAGTGTAGGGATACACTTCGTTAGGGAATTAGGGTATTAGTACTAGTAAGCTCGAAAAAAATACACACGCTCCGCTATAAAAATATTATTATACAACATATAATAATAATAAAGCCATCATTAAAGCAAATACTTTTTTTTTTAATTATTACCTCTTATTATGGTAATAATATATTTATTTTTATATGGCTTATTGGTACCTTTTATTAACTGAGATTTTTCTCTTCTTAATAATGTTTTAATATCCGAGTTTAAGTAACTAGCTGCTTCTCTTACACTACTATAAGTAGTAGTAATTTTAGTTTCAATATCTGTTATTTCTACATCTAACCCTTTAACAGGAAGATGAGTTCTATTTTGAGCTATATTTCTTAATTTCTCTATAGTCTCGGGTGTATGTGTTTTATTATAAAAACTATTGTTTAAACCTTGACGATTTTTACTCATAAGATCTTTAACTTCATCTGTATGCTTTCTACCTGTAGCAGCTATTCTCATTTTATCTTTAGCCTCTAAACTATGTTTAAATCCTTTAGTACTACCCGCTAAAGGTGTTAAATTATATTCAGGTTTTAAAATATCGATTCATTTTTGTTCACATTTAATAACATTATCTGAATCACTATACTCCATAATATGTAATATAAAACTACTCATAGAATACTTATTTAGAGATCTAACTATATAAAGATTATCTTTATGTTTAAGATATCAAAGTTGATAATAATCACTTAATCTTAAATATAAAGGATCACCACTACCTACATACATTTTGTTATTGATTTTATTTTGTCAAACATATACCCCGATTTTCCCATTATTATATTTACGTATCATTTCTCTTTCATTTAAAGGGTCATAATACGTTTTAATAGGATTTTGACTACTTGGCGAATTAAATGTGGTGTTATTAATTTTAGTCGAGATTTTTCTACATATAAAATTGAATTTTAAGATTAAATAAAAAGCCATATATACTTTAAATATTAAGAGATTTCTCTCTTATCTAGACTATGTCTTATATTTTATAATATAAAATATGAGGGCGCTGATCGTAGAATTATTGTTAATACTTTACTCATCTACTAGTCGTTGAACGGTTTTAATATATATTATTGTATTATATTAAACTTCGCTGCAAATTTACATAATAAATATTATGTCCTCTTTGCAATTCACCCTCTTTATACTGCGCTATTTGCCTCTACGCAGTTGCTTCTGAGAAAGCAAACCCTAATATAGAGTATGAAAATAATTGATTTTTTAAAGAAGGATTTCTAGCCACACCTATAATTAGACACCCAAACACTACACCTATTCCTACTCCAGCCCCCGCTAGACCTATAGTTGCTAAACCGGCTCCAATAAGCTTTGAGGCTTCAACCATAATGGTTACTAAATCTAACATCGGGGTCTATTGATATACATAGTAAAAGGTTTTAGTTTATTTTTAAAATAACTCTTAATGGACCGGACTATTAAGTATCCTTAAATAGCGACCCCCTTCGGCGCGATTTCCATCCTTCGGAGGAAATACTCGTAAAAAAAAATAAGAATAGGCAGTAGTAGTCCTTCGGACTCATGATTTCGGAGAAATATGCCTACTACTCTTATTATTTTTCCCTAGCGAAGCTACTATCGTCCTGTTAGAAGTTTATATCGAGTTGCCCCCCCCGGGGCTCGAGCCTCCTGATTCCCTAATGAAATGTAGGTGATATCGATCGCGCTCACTATTAAACTTCACAAATTAATATATTAAGGAGGCTATTAGGGTGGAGGTTAGTATATGTAATAGTTTAACAAGTGTGCGTGTGGGTATTTTTTTTTCTCTAGCGAAGCTTGCGCCTGGAACAAAGTTCGAGGCTTCGCCTATACCCCGTTCACGCTTTCATACTTTTATACTTTTTAATAGTCCCCTAACGAAGTGTACTCGTCGTATCCCAGGCGGACCCACTTCGTCTAATTTCTGATCCCGTAAGGGATATGAAATACAGACGAAGTCTCGGGTACGCAGGCTAAGGAGGACTACTCGTTTCACGAAGGGGCAAGCTCGCAAGCTCGGTCGGATAGCCGTCTACTGGAATACTACTTATGTTCAGTAAACATATTAATAAATTTTTTTGATTTATAAAAATAATTATTGGATTGTCTACTATCTATTTTCAATGCATTTTTACCTAATTCAAATACAAATCCTGCTGTAATTATACCAATAAAAATTAGCACTACTATTAATCCATAAATACCATTTTCATAAACGCTTATACCATATGGATATATTACTAATATTTCTAAATCTAGAAGAAGATAAACTAATGCAAATATGAAGAATTTAACACCGAATTGAGTTCTATTTTGACCAAGGAAACTATGAAAACCACATTCAAAAATACTATATTTTTCTTGATACGTTTAAATCAAATTTCTCTTACCTATAATTTTAACATATGAATTTAGTGCGTGTGTGCTTATAATTAATATTCGGAGCTTGCTGATTCCTTAGCTCGCTGAGACTTCGTCTAACCAAAGGGATATGGAATACACGAAGAGACTTCTCCGCCGAAGGGGGACTACGCAAGCTCTATCTATTTGTATTCATTGCATTACGGATTTTTTTTATTTCATCTAGTCCTTGTTTGGTTAAATGTTTTTTATTTTCCATCAGTGTTACAACTCTACTAAAATCTTTAAAATCTAAACTTTTATTACCATGTATGTAATATTTATCATAAAATGGAATAATAATATTTTTTAGACTAGAAAAATCAGATACTTTAAAATCAATTGCACCTCTACCATCTAAACTTGTATAACCACATCCTAAATATTCAATTAGACTTTTTATTAAAAACTCATCTCTAACACTTTGAGCTATAATAAAACTTAATTTTACCGCTTCTCCGATTTTAGATGTTTTAGATTTAAATACTACAACACTAAAACAACCTTCGGCGTCTGTAAATCCTGCTAATCAAAGAGGATCTATATTAAGAGATAATGGAATTTCAGGTCTTAATACAGGAGTGATGTTAGGGTAAGCAATTTTTAATTCATCCTTTAAACCGTTATTCATAACAGCTTTTAAAGAAACAAGTTCTGATAATCCTTTTTCCGTAAGATGACTTTTGTTTATAATTAAATTATAAGCTAGCTTAAATAACATGTAATCTGCTTGTTTTTTAGTATTTAAAGGATATCTATCAAAATGGTTAATTATAATAGATAAACCTGTTAAAGATTCAACACGATACTGTGCAGCACCTTTACCCATAAGAAAGACACTACCAGTGTTAAAAAAGTTTTTTAAACTATTTAATAACACTAAATCTTTTTTATGTAAGCTTATTACAAATCTACATGCTACACGTCAACCTAATTTATATTTGTTATCTTTTATTATTGTTAATATAAAAGAACCTTCACCATCTGTAAATCCAGTAACGTATGAAGGATCTAATTTAGGGGGGAGGGAACTTTGTTCTAGCGAAGCTAGCTCACCTACTAGTGTAGAAAAATTTCTTGTTAAAATTATAGGGTTAGAAGGGATTTTGATCTGATAACTTCTTTTGAAGTCCACTAGAGTACACTTTAATAATGCGGATTTACCCGCATTACAACCACCGTCTACTCGTTGCTCTTTTACAATAATACATGACTGTTTGGTATCATGTATTACTGACTTAGATCCACGATCGCCCATTTTGTTTTCACTCATCTTCTGGCTTGTTACTATACCTGAGTAATTAATTCAGCCACTCATACATTTTCATATATGGCTTAGTACCAGAAGCTTTAGGGGTTCCCCGGAATTTGGCAGTTTTCCCCAATTTATTGATTTCCCGATACAATTTTTAGGGTTATGAGGGGCAAGTATAAAATTAAGAAGTAAAAAAACTATTGTTAAAATAGTAACAAAAACAAAAAGAAAAGTTACACTACTCATTTAATTATTAAATAAAATTTGTACCAATATGGTCAAGATTGTTAATTATTAATAAGAAGGGGCGAAGCTATCGTCCCCCGACTTATTAATATTTCAATATATTTCTATATTGTTCAGACTATGTCATTATTACTTACTTAAAGTAATATTGGATTTTATTTTACGATTTTTTTTATAATTAAGGCTAGTGCTAATTTCGGCTCAGCCGAAATTAGCACTAGAGCTATAATAATCAAAAAATAGGGTAAATTAGTCGTTGAACGGTTTTAGTTTTAATTAAACTAAACTTCGCTGCAAATATTTAATTAGCTGGTTACACTAATAAATCTTCTTGCAATTTATCCAATTTTCAATGCAATACATAATGTATTATCAAGGGGGCAATTCATATTTTCTAGCAAAGCTAGGACAAATTTTAATTTACAGAACTCTTTCTATATGATGAGGCGAAGCCTACATATTTTCTTTTATTTTACATATTTCTTTATATCCATTCGTAGTTAAATGACTTTTTGATTCTATCATTTTAGCTACTAAGGATCAGTCTTTAAAATCTTTATATTTAACACCTTTAATTTTATATTCGTTAAATAAGGGAATAATCTTATCATTAATATCTTCAAATTTTCTAGTAACAAAAATTACAGCCTTATTACCTTTATTATGGTAATTAAACCCTCCACAACCAAAAAAATCTACGAAAGATTTCAATAGTTGTTTATCTTTATTATGCTGAGAAACTCTAAAACTCAATGACACATATTTATCATCTGATGTAGTATACACAGAAAAAGAACCCTCTCCAGATACAAATCCGGCCATCCACTCAGGATGAGGTATTACCATATTTTCAATTAAAGGTCTTATTACCGGTATAATATGTGGAAAATCTTCTTTAACTGATGATGATAAACCTAAGTTCATTGAAGCACGAATACTAATAATTTCTTGTAAAACTGTGGCGCCTACTTCATAACTTAAATGCTCCTGGCTATTTAATTTATTAATTATTAGTTTGAATAACTCAAAGTCAGCTTTTTTTTGTGTAATTAAATTATACTTATCAAAATGAGATATTATTATAGATATATCCTTTAAAGATCTTACTTTGTATACACATTCCTTGTTAGAAGTATTGATTGAACCTGTATTATTAAAATATATTTTTATTTCTTCCAATAAAGATAAATCTCTTATATCTAACTTAATTTGGAATGTAGGTCTTACTCTCCATTTATCCTTATTCTTTTCTAAATGGATCATAAAAGAACCTTCAGCGTCCGTAAATCCTGTAACAAATCAAGGATTTATTGGTACGACTTCGTCGTCATTGTTATTATTATTTGAAATATAATTATTGATATGTTCTATGTTTACAGCTTGTCTACTTCTAACGGTATGTGTAGAAAAAAATCTTAGTTTATCTAAGTTTATTCTTAAAACGGCGAGCTCGTTAAATTTGTAATTTTTCATGATTATTTATTAATTATTTGAATACTAAGGACTAGCTTAGGTAACGAATCTTATTCAGAAGCTGTAATCACTTCCTATAAGGCGGCACTGTTTTACTTCAAGAGGGTTAGTCTGAGCCCCCGCGTTGAAGTATTCCTAATTCGGAATAATAAAGTTATTCTTTTTAATTTATTCATTACAGAGAATGGTATTTTTTTTTTTATTTACCCATGCTTAGTCATTCTTTGTTCATAAATAAAAATAATAGAATAACAAGTGTAATTATAGAAATTACAAAAGAAATCGGACTTGATATAGCTATATTTTTATAGTTAAACTTTAATTGTTTAATTATTTTTTGATTATCATCTACAACATTACCTCTTAAGGTAAGAGTTTCTAATAATGGATTTATTTTATATTCAGGTAAACTAAAGAACATTTCTTTTACTATACCTAAATAATAAACTCCTCCTATTACACTAGTTAATATTGCGATTAAAGATAAGAAGATAAGACCTTTATCTAAGGCTGCACTTAACACCATTTGTTTTCCAAAGAATCCTATTAAAGGAGGAACTCCTACAAATGAAAAGATAGTAATAGCTAAACTTATAGCTAAGAAAGGATTTATATAAAAATATCCTTTCAGTTGAGTTACTAATTGTATAGGTGAATTGTTTTTGTCCATTAATTCTTCATGTTCTTTGTTTTCACTTATATAACAATATAAAGAGAACCCTATAGCTATTAATATAACAAATGCATTTAAATTACTTATAGAATATTGTGTTAAATAGAATATAAATGCTTGAGTAGATTCAACACTAGATATACCTAATGCTAAAAGTATAAATCCTACGTGAGATATAGTACTATAAGCAAATAATCTTTTAATTCTAAATTGAGTTAAACCTACCACAGTTCCTATTATTAATGAGAATAGTGAACTTATTAGTAAAATAAATGTTCAACTCATTTCTGAAAAACTACTGTTAGTATAATACACTAATTGTAATAATAATATAAATATAGAAATTTTGGCTATTATAGCCACGAATGTTGTTACTATTGTAGGTATAGCGTCATATACGTCCACATGACGACTGTAAAATTTATCGTCCAAATTAAAGAAAAGAACAACTTTATATAATCGGGTAGTGCTTCCATCCTGCCTTCGGTAGGCAGGAGCACTAGCAAGCTCGTAATTTTAGAGCCTGCTGATCCCGTAGGGATATTAAGAAAAAAAAAAATACTGCATGAACCAGAGTAGTCTATTTTAGATATCTACCTTTATTCATTCCTGTTCTTATTTGGCGAATCTGATCGAAACCTTCGTTAGTTAAATGAACTTTTGTTTGTATCATTTTAGCTACTTTAGCTCAATCTTTGAAATCCTTAGATTTAACGCCAACGATAGGGTATTTATCGAAAAAAGGTAAAATCTTTTCATAATTATCTTTGAATGATTGACATCTGAACTCAATATAATCTTTATAAGAATAAGTTTGACCACACCCAAAGAAATCTACTAAACTTTTCAATAATAATTCATCTCTAATGTGTTGAGTTACTACAAAAAGTAATACTACACGACTTCCTCTTTTATGTAATTTAGATTCTCTAATACTAACTTTAAAACAACCATCACCACTCGTAAAACCAGCTACTCATTGAGGATCTAATTTGACATTTTTAAGTGGTGGTAATAATGGTCTTACTAAAGCAACAGTATTAGGGAAGGCTTCTAATAGTAAAGGGGTTAATCCTCTATTTAAAGAAGCTCTAATACCTATTATTTTTTGTAAACCTTCAGCTGTTAAATGTTCCCCACGTTGCATCATCATAACAACTTGTTTAAATAATAAATAATCAGAATATTTATTAGTTTTTAAAGGATATTTATCAAAATGAGGTATTACTTTGGTTATTATTTGATCTAAAGAACCTATTGTAAAATCACGACAACCATTTCTTTCTTTACCTATTCTTCCAACTCCAAAGTAGGTTTGAATAAGTTTTAAAAGATCTAGGTCTCTTACATGAAGATTAATTGTGAAATTAGCCTCTATTTGTCATCCTAGTTTGCTTTTTGGTGATTTACGTACTAGAACCATAAAGCATCCTTCTGCGTCAGAGAATCCCGATATAAATCAAGGATCCTGACGCAGTTGGCTATTATCTAGGTTAGACTCCGAAGAATAAAATTGTCTTTGAATAATTTGGTTAGAAAGGGTTTTAACTTGATAACTTCTGCCGAAGCCCAGTAGAGTATATCTTAAATGCGGTATATTAATACCGCATCAACTACCATTTACTCGTTGCTCTTTTACAATAATACATGACTGTTTAGTCTCATGTATTACTGACTTAGATCCACGATTGCCCATTTTGTTTTCACTCATCTTCTGGCTTGTTACTATACCTGAGTAGTTAATTCAGCCACTCATACATTTTCATGTATGGCTTAGTACCAGAAGCTTTAGGGGTTCCCTGGAATTTGATAGTTTACACCCAACGTATGTTGATAAGGATTCCCTAAGTCCTTTTTCAGGTGATCAGAAATGGAATGGTGCTGCACTTACTTTAAATAAGAATCCTATTGTAAATATTACTAAAGAAAGATTAATATAATAAGGTGTATATCATAAATTTGTAGAAAGATCACTTATACTAGTTATGATATATAAACCATCTAAGTTAGTAGTACCTGAATTAGCATATAATAAACTAGTTCCTAATAAGATAAAACATGAGCTTAATCCTCCTAATAAAAAGTATATTAAACCTCCTGTAGTAGATAGTTCTGAATTTCTATATATAGTACTTAATATATAAAGTAGGGTCAGTGGAATGGTTACCCTGCCCTCCGAACCGTACGTGATAGTTTCCCATCATACGGCTCTCCATCTGTTTCTTCCAAATAATATGATTAAAGTGAATAATTACGTATAAGTGTCATGTCAGCGAAATTTAAGTCGCCACTATGTAGTAAGTCGTGGTGATATGCGCAAAGAGGGACTTGCTTACGTTTGTAAGCTCCCACTCATTGTGCATATGTGCTATTACCAGTTCTTATTTTACCTCTCACGTCTTTGATCTTTCGGACGTGGTGCATCTCAACTTTGTTAGAAGATTGACATATGGTACACTTTTGATTAAGGGCCGATTTGGTGACTTTGTTAAATCACGAGGCCTTAAGGTTGTCCTCAGGTTTGCCTACTTCACTACCGCTGTATTTATGCAATACTTTTAGGTCGGTAGGGATAAGTAATTTCACGTCGGTCTCAGGGTCCATAAGGTTTCTACCCAATCTTTTGAATACTGCTCTCTTAGTTCTTAGTTTTAGTTTAAGGGCCAGAGTTAGTGCGCAGGATAGATGAAGGAACATTATGATCTTTCTGAGACTGGTACGGTTAACCGCGAAGCTATAAAAGGAGACCAATCCTAGAATACGGTGGTTATAGAAATTTATAATTTCGGCGTGTGAGAAATTTACCATGTCTTTTCTGGCAGTAGCTTGGGGTAGATCGTTGGCGTCCCTTACTACGAATTTGTTGATTTCCAGACGTTTGATAAGGTCTTTAATAGGAATCTCAATTCTCATTCTCATTCGGTATCTGGCCGGATTTCCAGATGAGCTTTTGGACAATCCAGCGTCGAGGGAGGAAATTCTCTTACATCAGGCTCCAAGGAATTTAAATCCCTCTTTAGTGGCTGTTATAAGAGTTTTCTCGTCGTGGAGTTCTAGTCCGCACTTTTTGGTTAAGATATCAGCAATTCTGTGTTTGATGTGTTTAACGTCATCGAGGGAACCGGAGATAAGGATAACAAAGTCGTCAGCATATCTAAGGAACATCATTCTCTTGAAGTTAGGGTCAAACATATCAGTAGCTGGTATATCTCTTTTTCTCTTTGCCAGTTCTAGGATTTCGGGAGATCCAGGTTTAGATTTACGCAATCATTGAATACGGGATTGTAATTTGTCGTATTCTTTATTTTTGGCTCTTTTGTTTCCTTGATCAAATGATGATTTGATCTTTTCGACTTGTTTGTCGAACTCATCTAGAACTATATTGGCAAGTAAAGGACTGAATACGCTACCCTGAGGAGTACCTTCAGTGGATCTGATGTGTTCTCCAGTATCAGGGTGAATGTATCCCGCTTTTAGGGACTTTCTAACTAATTGAAGTGTTTTATCACAGTTGGTGATGGATTCTAATCTTCTCATTATAACACTGTGAGGTATTTTATCGAAGCATTTAGAAATATCACCCTGGATAACTCACTGGTAGGTAGAACCGTTACGATATAACTGGAAAAGTGCTTGGTGTAGTGACTTATTAGGTCTGAAACCGTAAGAGGAGTTCGAGAATTTGTCGTCTCAGATAGCGTTCATTAACACAGTAAGTGCTTTTTGGACTATCTTCTCTCTGGGGTTTCCTACGCTCAGTGGTCTGAGTTCGGTCTTACCCGGTTTGGGAATCATAACTCTCCTAGATGGAGAGAAATTGAATTTACCCGTTTTAATGTCTTTGGCGATGTTGTCGAATCATTTTAGGTCAATACCGTCGAGAGATTCTTTGCTAGTACCGAGAGACATGTTACCTGGCTTACTCTTAATTTCAAGATAGCACTTTTGAAGAAAGAGAGGGTTAGCCAGTATATTTATAATACCATTGTACTTACCATTATTCTTCATAAATTTGTTTAGCTCCTCCTTGGTTCACGAATCGACCGACATGGGTGTTGTGCTGCCTTTTTTTTTAAGGTTGAGATTAACAGTGTCTTTAGGTGTGAAATCATGTTCAGGAGAGAGTAACGAAAGCAGACTGTTTTCCTTCGCGTTTATAGTGCTACTATGAAAACTCCGTCCCCGCAGTAGATATGAATTATATCCATAGGCGGTTAGATCCCGGGGTTGCAGTGTGTATTTGTTTGAATTGGTAGTGTTAGGACTTTGCGCACTTATATCTCCTAGATTGGAGTAAGCATAGGGTTTTTGGCAACTGTTACAGTATGGTCTACCTGTTAAAGCATTGATGATCCCTAGTAAATGCCGCGATATTCTGCTTAAGACATTCAGGCCAAGCTGGGCCACTTTGTACGTATCAAATTTGTTAACCTGTCCATAACTACCCCCACTAACGGTCATATCGAAAGAGGGCAGCCCCTTTTTATAACTGTTTTTGTAATCTGCTATGCAACTAGAGTCGTTATTAGCGAGTACTAGCGCGATTACCCGTGGCAGGTATCCTCATAGAGGGCCAAATATACCTGATGTTATACTTCCATTATTGCTAAGTTTGTATAACTCTTCTACACACGCCTCGCCCGGCGCACGACCATAACTTTGTAATTCTATAGCCAGGAAAATAGATACTAAATCATTAGTTGACATTAATAATACTGCACCTGTAATTACAAATAGTATAATTAACGATAATTATGGATTTATCATACAAATTCTAATCGATTATCTTAAACCCACCGTCAGGGTACAGATTATAGCCAGTACCCATAACCTAGTGAAATTAATAAGATAATCTACAGTCCTCTATTATACATTGTATCTTTAATATCTTTTATTAATTTAATACCTTCAGATGTTAAATGTGCTTTACTATTTATTAAAATAGAGGCTTTTTGAAATCTATCGAAATCTAATAACTTTACTCCTGATAGAGTATGTTTAGATAAAAGAGGTGTCAATTTTTGATTTATGTCCTCTGACTTAGTAATAACTAATTCGACTGCTTCACGAGATTTATGTTTTCTTACTATTCCACACTCTAAAGAATCCGCAATTCTTTTTAGTAAATCTAAATCTTTAGCATGTTGACTTAAACTAAATACTAGACTCACTGCATATCCTACTTTTCTATCTTTACTTGGATAGATAGAAATAAAGAAAGATGCTTCAGCTGTTATAAATCCAGCTAATCAGTCAGGGTTTATCGTAGGGGCTATTTTAAGTTCTGGAATCACTGCAGGTTTTAAATCAGGATATTCTTCTTCTACGACCTTAGGTAATCCCTTATTTAAATTAGCTCTTTCAGAGAAGATTTTGAACAAACCAGATAAAGATTGATGTTCCCCTTTCTGCATAAGAAGAAGTATTCTCTTAAATACTAAGTAGTCCTTCAACTTAAGAGATGATAAAGGATACTTATCAAAATGAGGTAAAACATGTTTTAGTAAATCTTTAGTTGAACCTATTGTATAATAGATTATTCCTCTTTTACTTTTGTAGATTTTACCAGCATTAAAGTAAGCTTTAAATTGAATTAGAATGTCTAAATCTTTTATATCCAACCCAATAGTAAATGTAGGATGAATTTTTCAACCTGTACCTGATTTCTTTTTAGAGGTAGAAATAGTGAATGAACCATCTCCGTCTGTAAATCCTGTTATAAATCAAGGATTTAATTTAAAACTCTCTTTATTAATAGTAGATATTTCTGATTCAATATTAGTATTTGAATCATTAGTTGTATAATAGCGTTTGATTAGAATTTGATTAGATGGGATTCCATATCAGGATATTCTTTCGAATCCTCTTAGAGTACACCTTAACAATGGATTAATTACTAACCCATTACAACTGCCGTCTACTCGTTGCTCTTTTACAACAGTATATAGCTTGCGCACAAATACTGTTGACTTAGATCCGCGATTACCCATTCCTTTTTCAAGAATCTTTTGACTTGTTACCATACATGAGTAATTAGTTCATCCACCACGGTATAATTCAACCAGATTTGGTATCAAAAGCTTTAGGGCTTCCCCGGAATTTGACAGTTTATCCCTTAATAATTGAAACAACTTCCCAGGTTGTTGTTGTTTAGGATATTCAATAATTTTAAAATGTTCTCCCATTTTATTTATTATTTTTGTGTTATAATAAATAAATTTATATAACAATAAATCTTTTAAAGAAGAATATTCTGACACTCATACTTTTCTAGGGTAAAAACTAGTTAATTGTAATATTAATATACTAACTAAAAAGATAAAAATATGGAATATTTGTGTGATATTTGTCATAAGTAATAAACCACCATGTAAACCGACTCCTTTAGTTACAACAGCTAAAGAAGAGATATCATGTAAAATACAATAAATTAATATTAATATCGCTATCCTATTAAATAGTATCGATATATCTCGTCTTATATTGACGGCGTTTGAAAGTAAAACTAGTATTATTGATAATATAATCATTTTTTTTTTAAGTGTTTTGCTAGTTAATTAGACTTAACCATGGCCTCACGGCGAGCCTTAGGAGAAAATCGAATTCTCATTACTAACGTATGAAATTAGAGTTTTAACCATTTAAACTACTTAGGCTTGCTTAATAGCATATTACTACGAGCTTGCGAGTAAGAGGAGGTTATGGTTCGAAGAGGGAACGAGAGCAGTAACCTCCGCCTAATAAATACATAGACTTCTCCATATTTCTTCGAAATTTATTTCTTTTTTTTTTTTCTCCGAAGGACTACGTCCTTCGGACTCAGCAAGCTCTATAAAGTTCTTTATTTTTTTTTTATTGCTGTATTTTCTAGCGGAGCATACTAATTTCGAAGAAATATGGAAGAATCTTCCTCCTAGAAGAATGCCCCCTTTGGTGGCATTCTTCTGGAGAGTACGCTCCGCTAGCGAAGGCTAGGCGAAGGCTAGGCGAAGGCTAGGCGAAGGCTACTGATTCAGGGGTCGGATAGGCGAAGCCTCGAACTTTCTTACTCTCGCAAGCTAAAGCTTTAGCCTACTATAGAAGGAATTTCGTTCCCCTGAACAAAGAGGGCAAGCTAGCGCACTAATTCTAGCTTTAGCTTATATATGCTGGCTATATGGATAGAGACAGCTCCTAGGGTAAACACTCGGGATCGAACCGAGAACAAGTTACACCACAAATAACCACTCTACCGATTGAGTTATGTCTACCTTAATAAATCTAGCTTTAGTTGCTTTAGTTAGCAGGAGCTTGCTATGAAATACTCCCGGAGTAAAAAAAAAAGAAATTTATTTCTTTTTTTAGCGGAGCGTACTCCTAACGAAGTGTAAGCACTACGCAAGCTCCCCCTATTCCAGAACAATGCCCCCTCTGGGATATTTTTTTCTGTGCTTATCCCTACGGGATCAGGGCATATTTCTTCGAAGAGGCACGCCAGCCACTAATTTCTGATCCCGTAAGGGATATGAAATACAGGAAAAAATCCGCGAGCTAAGGAATCAGCCTACTCTCCCTCCGAAGGATGGGTGGCGTCCCTCACACTTCGTTAGGGGGCTCGTCGAATATCCCCACTTCGTTGGGATTAGATAAAAAAAATTCGAAGGATATGCTTCGCGCTTCGCGCTTCGCGCTTCGCTACTAATATTAAGATAAAATTATCCTGCGGTGATTCGAACACCGACTGTAAATACCAAAAATTTATGATCTACCCATTAATCGACAGGATATAGATATAGGAGGCAAGATAGCCCCTCCCCTATTCAATAGTCCGGAGTAGGCTTCGCCTCATCAGCGAGCTCTTCCTAACGAAGTGTGAGGGACGCCACCAGAGCTTGCGGGATTTTTTTTATAGTACATATCCGGCGGAGCCGGATTAGTACTAGTAAGCTCGAAGAAAAAAAATATTGCGCGATTCGTTCCACGAATATCGGATAGGCGAAGCCTCGAACTTTGCTTTTTTTTTTTTTTTATCGCTATAGTCCTTCGGACTCAGCAAGCTAAAGCTCGTAATTAAACTAGGGAGTAGGCTAAATAATTATTAATGTACAGGCAAGAGGACTTGAACCTCTATGGTAATAATACCCGTCGCACCTAAAACGACTTCGTCTTCCATTCCGACATGCCTGCTTTTAATTGTGTAATCCATATCCCCGTCGGGATTAGGACTCAGCTAGCTCGAGACTTCTCCTAATCCCAACGAAGTGGGGGCATTCTTCTTGACGAGTACACTTCGTTAGGGGACTACCGGAGTAAAAAAAAAGAAATTTATTTCTTTTTTTAGCGGAGCGTACTCCTAACGAAGTGTAAGGACTACGCAAGCTCGAGACTTCATCTAGGGCAAGCTCTCTCTCCGAAGGATGGGTGGCGTGCCTCACACTTCGTTAGGGGGAGCTTGCTCCTGCGGAGAGACGAAGTCTACTGCTATACGAGTAGGCGTAGGCTGGGAGGGGTCGCTTGCGGATTTTCGCGGAAGATTCTTCCGCGACGAAAATATAAGAGGGGACTTCGTTACCGCCTGTATTTTTTTCCCTCCCTAACGAAGTGTACCTTATCCTCGCTAGCTAGAAATATAGGACTTGCAGGATTCGAACCTACATTTTAATGATTAAAAGTCATATGCATTCACCATTATACTAAAGTCCCTTATAGCACGAGAAGTAAAAAAAAAAAATAAGAGTAGTGCATATCCATATTCCCTCAGGTAGACGAAGTATCGAGCTTGCCTAGACGAAATCTCTCCCGGAGGGATATGGATTAGCACTAACGAAGTGTATCCCTTCGGAATTCGTGGTACGAATCGGGCAAGCATATCCATATCCCGGAGGGATATGGATAGTAATATTCGTTTCACGAATCAGCAAGCTCTAAAATAAGGCGGTAACGAATAGGCTCCGCCTCTTCCTTTATTTTTTTTTTTCTCGTTCGAGTAAGGCGCATGCGAAGCTAGAGCCTCCGCCTACTATAAGAATTAGCAAGCTAAAGCTACACTTTTATATGCACACGGTAAGACTTGAACTTACAACAAAAATAGCTTCAATATTTCACTCTACCGATTGAGTTACATGTGCTTTTTTATTAGGGCGAGCTCTCCCTAACGAAGTGTATCCCTAACGAAGTGTATCCCTAACGAAGTGTATCCCTCCGAAGGATGGGTACACTTCGTTAGGGAATCGGGAATACTCGTAGCTATTAACCATTTGTTATTACTTCGAAATTAGCAAGCTAGAGCTTGCTGATCCCTAATCCCGGAGGGATATTGAGCCGGAATTAGTCGAGACCTCCAATTCTCTACTAATAGCGAAGTTTAAATATTATATCTTACAACTTAAACGTTCTGCTCAACCAATTGAGCTTCACAAGCTTATATGGAGACACTCGGATTCGAACCGAGCCTTCTAACATGCAAGGTCAGCATTCTACCAAATAAATTATGTCCCCTACGGTAGATAGCTTATATAATACCTATAGCTATCTACCAGTAAGAGCTTGCGCCCCTACTTATAACTACTTTGTCCTTTCTTGTCTCTTCCTATAGACTTTCCTAGCTTAGATATTTCCCGTTCTAGCTCGAAGAATTCACTGTCTGACATCATAGACAGTGGACTATCTTCAGTAGACAGTGGACTATCTTCAGTAGACACCGGTTCAGGATTACTAGTTGGTAGGTCAGGAAGAAGTAGGATAGGATTTATAGTTTCCATTACGGCTTCCCCTACCGCATTATTCATAACTTCACGATACAAATCTCCATCTACTGGCATTGGCTCATCACGGTTAACAAGATTTGACTCTAAGATCTCACCCATTCCCTGGTTAGCTTGCGTATTAATAGGACTAGAGTTGTCGCTAGAAATACTATCTGGAGTTGACTCTGGTATAAAAAATTGCGGTGAAAAAGTCAAATCTCCTTCACTGATCATATCATCTGCAGATATTAGAGTAACCTCCGGCTTACCAGCCTCCTCCTGGTTAGCTTGCATATTTATAGGACTAGAGTTATCGCTAGATATACTATCTGTATCTGGAGTTGGCTCTGGTGCAAAATAAGCATTAGTATAACTATTCGAAGAAAAATTAAAACGATCACTCAAATTAAAACCATCACTCAAATCCTTATCTCCTAATGGTTCTGAGGATAAAACTGATTTCATGAATAGCGCTCCTTCTATATAACTCGACCTAGGGTAATTTACTAATGGTACTACAGTAGCGAATTCTGCACGACATATGCAAATTTCCCCAATACGCCCATCTGATTCGCATCGTAGTTTATCCTTAGGCGGAGGTATATAAACATTAATTTGTTGGGACGGATAATTATTAGGAGGCATTACCTCCGTACCCCTAGGATAATGCTCGTAAAAAAAATCAGGAGCCATCGAGAGATAATAATTTGCATTTCCCACACTCCATAAACGAGGTTCTGGTGCATTTGGTGGGCCGATTACCGTTAACATAGTATGAATATCAACAGTCAATAACCTAGTTCCAGTTCTATCGTGAATAACTTCCGCTACAGGAGTATTAAGCGGTCTAGCTATAAAATCTGTTTCCTTAGGTGGCGTTGGTACCCCCTCACTAGAACTATCATCTGAAGATCTTATAATAGCCTCTGGGTCAGCCATTTGGCCAGCCCTATTCCCGGGTAAGCTCGTAATCGGACTTGCCTCACTATAATTATTACCATAATCACCTGAATCACTAGAACTATCATCTGAAGATATTATAATAGCCTCTGGGTCACCCGCATCTTGGCCAGAACCGTCTACCTCACCAGGATCCGCTTCTAAGTAAGAAGGCTTTAGACTCGCGATTTGACGTTCTAGCTCGAAGAATTCACTGTCTGACATCATAGATAGTGGACTAACTTCAGTAGACAGTGGACTATCTTCAGTATCCACCGGTTCAGGATTACTAGTTGGTAGATCAGGAAGAAGTAAGATAGGATTTATACTTTCCATTGTGGCTTCCCCTACCACATTATTCATAACTTCACGATACAAATCTTCATCTACTTGCATTGGCTCATCGCGGTTAACAAGATTTGACTCTAAGATCTCACCCATCCCCTGGTTAGCTTGCGTATTAATAGGACTAGAGTTGTCGCTAGAAATACTATCTGGAGTTGACTCTGGTATAAAAAATTGCGGTGAAAAAGCCAAATCCCCTTCACTGGTCATATCATCTGCGGATATTAGAGCAATCTCTTCCCCCTCTACCACTTGGTCACCCGAAGCCACTGCTGTACGACCTTTGCGTGAACCACTATTGTTATCATTATCCTTTGGACTTTCAGCCTCATATGGATAAGGCGCATCCGCAAAGCTGTCTTCAAAAGGTAGCTCCATAGGGGATTCTACTGTTGGTGGTTGCTCACTCGCTTGCACAGCAGAAGCTACTTCACGATTATTTTGAGCATTATTATCCTCATCTCCGCTATAACCATAGATATCCTCTTCCTCTTCATTTGACCCTGAGGGATGAAGAGGTGTTTCATTTGGTAGATTAGTACTAGGGGTTGGCCTTCTGGAGGGGAGGTCGTATTCAACATAATGCGCTTCAAGAGTACGTGGATTTAGATCTGTACTATCATTATTCAAGTTAGCAACTTGCAATATTAGATTAGGGATTTCTATATCCCCATTTGGTGAAGGATCTGGTGGTCAAGTTGGAGTAAACCTTAATGTAATTTTACTATTACTTCCTTTAGTAGTATAAACCTGTTTTAGTAGAGTAAACTCAAGGTTAAGTTTTCTAGTTTTTTTCATAACTAGAGTATTAGGTATAGAAGATTTGACTCTTTGCTCACCTTCATAATCAAAATTAACTCTTTTCCCTCCCAGAGATATTTGGTGATATTCATGTGGTATAATATCCAAGAGTTTTATACTCTCAAAGGGCAACTCTATAGATATACTTTTTCCACGGAAAAATCTATTATTAAACCCATCTAAGGTATATTTAACTGACTTAGGGTTTTTATTTTTATAGTCTACAGCTTTTTTAGTAAAACCTACACTTTTCTTTTTAACAACACTAAAATTATCCATATCTGATTGATACGGATAATTTTTATCGACCCCAGCTAGAACACTAAAATTATCCTTATCTGATTGATAAGTTAAGTTTCCATCTGAATTTGTATAGATAAAATCCATACATCTACGAATAGATACCTCATCCCTATTATCTAACATATTATAGTCATGTGTAGGCATAGTCATATTAGACATACCTCCTTGTTTAAAAACAAAAGGTAATTTTACACTATCATTTTTAACGTCTATAATGCTATAAAGTTCGTAATCTGTATTTCTGTCTAGTATTGGAGCAAATGTTGTACTTGTAGTGTTTATTCCAAAATATTTACTATCAGTGGGTTTTAACTGAAAAAATTCAAATGTAAGTCTATTAATAGAAACACCATAAATATTCTGAAATTTAGTAAATTCACTTCTAGTCAATTTACTAGCGATTTTTTTTATTAACTCTGCTCTAGATTTTTCTAATGGTAAATTTATGCTAGCATCTAATTCACCCAGCATTTGCCTTCTGATTTTATAACCTTCCGCAACTCCCTCTTTATACATACTAAAATAAGTCATATGACTTTGGTTTCTAGTTATTAATAAACGGTTTATAGGATAATCACGACGAGTTTTGAAATAATAGCAATCATTATCCATATATTCATTATTACTGTCATTTCTAGACATTCGCCTTTCTGCGAATTTTACTAAATCCCATTCTTTTCCTTTAGGACGAGCTAGTAGATATTCATCTTTTTGAATAGCAGATTTTGTTTCAGACCGGGCTTTATACATTAAGTCTTTAAATTTAAGTCTAGATTTATCTGAACCATCTTCTTCTCAAATCATGAAATCCTTAGGGTTAGCTTTTTGACCTTTAGTTAAATAAAATTCCACTAATTTTCTATATTCGTTGTCTAAGGTATTTTCAAAAAAAGCTAACTTCCGGGCTGCCAATCTGTCCTCATGTATTACAAAATTTTCATTATTAGCTATTTTTATAGCTTCCCCTTGTACTCCTACTACCTTCTTTAAGTCTTTAGAGAATTTAATACTATCAGTAGTATCAAATTCTCTAATTCTAAGATTATTTTGACTTTTTTCTTGGTAATAATTCTTTACAGTTTTTAGTTCGGGTTCCATATAATACGATGAAGGCCTTCATACTCTAAATAAACTTGTATTATCTATAGATTCGGCTTGAGTAAATATTATTAAACCATTAATTCTATTCTCCACCTTATCTATCCCTATCTGGGGTAACATTATACCATATTTAGATTCTAATGTTGTTGTAATATCCCTAATTTTGGCTGAACTATCCGTAACATTTGCATTTTGTAAATAATAAGTAGGCATAAAGACACAACCAGGCAAGTCATGTCTAATTATATTAACTATTAATAATCTCCCTTTTAAAACCAAAGAAACCGCCCCATAAAATTTAGTATTATAAAAATAATTTATTGGTTTTACTGTGAAATTAGCTTGCGATCTTTGAATACCTTCATTATATTTAAGTTTTCACGTAATATTTACGATAGGAGAATTATTTAATTTATCTTTATATTCTTTTATTAGCCCTTGTCGAACAGATTCAGTAACAGGTACATAATCAGCCTTTTTCTTTATGGTTTCATCTATATTTCGATAATATCTAGATAAAGAAGCCCCACCCTCTTTCGCCACGGCTTCTTTATTTAGGTTTTGAGCAGCCTCTTTCTCTATGGCTGCATCTAGATTTCGATAATATATACCCACGTCCGTATCGGGTACTTTATGTAGGTTTCGAGCTTCTTCAGCCGCTTTCGCCAGGGCTATTTCTGTTTTTCGCACCTGCATGATATTGATGGTTGGTTCAGGTCCACACTTTACTACACCTGGCATACGGAAAGGTATGCCTTTCCACTCGTAATATCTTTGGTTACCTTCATTAAAATAAAACTTACTGAAACCTGAATTACATGCTTCCTGTAAAAATGGAGTTAGTGATATAAATGCCGCTATATAGCTGGCTGACCCCGCTAGATCCAATGCGCTCTTAAGTGGTATAGGCTCATGCTTATTTATTCCGACCCTCTCTCCCGGAGGGATACACTTCGTTAGGGAAGCTCGGACTCCAGAATCGCCATCGGAGAGAGGGTCAACCCTACTGCACGATATTGTACTTTGTCTACTAACGAAGTGTGAGGCACGCCATCCTGGCTTATTTATTCGCAAGATACCGTATATTATACAAATTGTGAATAATGTTATAATTATAACAATAAACCCTTTTATTATTATAGATATAATTATTGTACTATAATAGTTTTGAATTAAGTAGTTTACAATTATAGTACATGTTATTCTATATAGATTTACTCTTTTTACTACGTAATCATTATACAAATAATAATCTTTATCCTCTATAGATTCTTTCTTCAGATATTTCACTATAAAATTTAGCAAATAAAAAAACATAGGTAAAGGAAGAGTAAGTATTAATATTGTTATTATAAAACTATTATTATCATCTATATTTAATAACATAGTAGCTAGCAAATATCTAAAAATATATATTATTATAATAGATATTATTCACATTTTAAATAAATGCTTTATAATTTTCCCTATATTATTTATTATCAGTGTAATAAAGTGCACTAATTTTTCTCTAAAATCTACTTTTTTATGACTGGGCAAGCCACTATAAAAAAACTGAAAATGTTTTTGATAAAAATTTAGAGCTAAAGCTTTAACTAATATTACACTTAATATACTTAAAATTATAAAAATATAATTTTGTATTATAAAAAGTATGGGAAATATTATAAATAATATTAAAACCATTAATATATAAGTCCTAAATCCAAATAAAGATCTATGACTATAACATAAGATATAATTTATATTACTATCTAATTTAATGTTTTTAGCTAGCTCTGGGACGCCTACGGATGATCCCAAATTTTCGGGAAGATTATTTAACACTTCTAAGAATAAATTCAAATCTATTTGAATAGATGTAACGGCTACATGAATAAAAACTACAGCTAAAAATTGATATAATTTTATATTAAAGATATATCGTGAAATAAGTTCTATAGAATTTTTAGATAGCCTGTTGATTTTCTGACGATTTATAAAAGTACGAAGATTTATATATTGTTGAAGATCTCTGCTGAGACGAAGTCTACCCCCTACGCTGGGATCAGAATGCAGAGATCAAGGGAATCTAACGAAAAGACGGACTAAAAGAAGATTAATATTTTTTTTCATTTTTAAGGTATTGTTATTTATAAAACTAGTAGTCGCATTTAGTTAAGTTAATAATAATAGCCTACGACTTACTAAGACTCCCGCTCCCACCAATATGGTGGGGAGCCGGAGGTGGAGATACGAGGTCTACTCCCCATATCACCTTAAGAATATTAAACCGCGCTATAATTACAGGCTAAATATATAAGAGCTTGCTCCCTCCGGAGAAATACTCCCTAACGAAGTGTACTCCTATTCCCTAACGAAGTGTACTCATATTCCCATATTCCCGTATTCCCGGAGGGAATTAGGGAATTAGGGAGGCATTCTTCTGGGAATAGGGAATCGCGAATCGCATATAATATACATTAGCATTTTATGCTCTTTAGAACTTGGTAGTTAGAGCTATGCACACAGCCTACTTACCTTCAGTACTTCCTTAAGGTACTAAACTAAAGTCGCTTATCTAGTCGTAGCTAGGATAAAAAGAATCAGCGTGCTTGCGAGAGACGAAGTCTCTCCCCCTAGGGGAATAGGGGGATGAGATTGTTCCTAGCAAAGACTCCTCTTTATTTTTTATCTTTATACTTTGCTAGGGAACAAAGTTCCCTAGCAAAGAGTGCGCCCACGCTAAATTAGCGTACATAGCTCTAACTATCGCATTCTTCATCACATGAAACTTCATATTCTTAATTCTTTCTATAAGATATAGCCCACTTGCTAATCCAGCACAAGCTAGATGGCTAAGCTTACAATAAGTTTGAGTCGCCCGCTTATTTATACTAGCTAAGCTCTGAAGAAAAAAAAGAGCTTGCTATGAGTAAGGGGTCGCTAGCGCGATTTTTTTTTTTCTGTGTAGCGGAGCGTACTCCTCCTCTTTAATTTTTTTTTTTATCGCTTGCTTTATATACTCAGTATATATATACCTTCTCTAGCTTATCTGTTACTGAAAAGAAGTGTAGATGCTATGTGGAATACAATAGCATTATTATAGTATGTATAATTATAAATCCTACTATACTATACTAAATCCTATAGAATACGGTTAGTCAGATTCGAACTGACACAAATCGAGTGGAAATCGACAAGTCTACCATTAACCTATAACCGTTCAAATAGAGCTTGCGCACTGAGGAGTGGTTTGAACACACGAGTATAACTCAGAAAAGCTTAAGTTTTCTGAGTTTATTCTTCCACGAGGAGTAGTACTGCGTACTAGCAAGCTCTATTCCCGGCGTAGCCGGGTATAGAGCTTGCTGGAGCTTGCGTAGACGAAGTCTCTCCCTAACGAAGTGTATGAATGCCCCCCGTAGGGGTAGGGAATAGTGAAACGAATATTACTACCTCTATAAAACCTTCTTTAGCTATACATTTAGCTAGGTAAGAAGGGTGCATATTAATAAAAGCTGCGGCTCTTCTTATAGAAGTAAAATACACAACTTCATTGGTTTCAACATTATCATTATCTACTAATAGACCACCTGAAGGTTGAGAATTAGCTCCCAGTTTTATTTTAGCCTCTTCGGATAGAGGTTTACCTAATTTAGCTGCACGTATAAGTTCTATAGTCTGAGGGCTATGTTTAAAGCCGTATAGAGAACCCGCAGTTTTCAAGGTGTTATACTTAAACTCGTAGTCGGCGTAGACGAAGTCTCTCCGCAGGACTAGCCTGCGTACCCGAGACTTCTAATTTCGAAGAGATATGTATTTCATATCCCTTACGGGATCAGAAATTAGTATTTCAGAGCTCTAGCTTCGCTAGCCCCCCCCTTCGGCGGGATCAGAAATTAGAAGTGGGGGGGTAGACTTCTCCGCCGAAGGGGAGAGACTTCGTCTACAGCAAGCTCGAGCTTGCTGAGTCCTAATCCCAACGAAGTGGGGGGCATTCTTCTCGACGAGTACACTTCGTTAGGGGTAGACTTCTCCTAACGAAGTGTGAGGCACGCCACACCACTCCGTCGTCGACGGAGTGGTGGGTCCATATCCCTCCGGGATTAGGGACTCAGCAAGCTCTTTAATATCCGAAAAAGGACTTGAACCTTCAAGGCACTCTGCCTACAAATTTTAAGTTTGTTGTGTTTACCAATTTCACCATTCGGATTTTTTTTTACAATTAGCCAGAGTCGAACTGACAAAATTCGTTTGGTAAACGAATAGTTTACCATTAACTTATAATTGCTTACTTCCTACAACTATAGTCTTTCTTAACTGTCTATCACCAATGAATATAGCTCATTGAGATACACTTTACTAGCCTTCGCTAGCGGAGCGTACTCTCCGAAGGAGGAAGATTCTTCCGCGACGAAAATACAGCAAGCTCTCCTTAGCCTGCTGATTATTTTTTTCTACAGAAAAAAATCGCGCTAGCGACAGAAGTCTACCCAACGAAGTGGGGGGCATTCTTCTGGATAGCCTTGTCTTAAGACTACGGTGCAAATCTCTATCTAGTGTTAGGGTTTTTTATATTAGAGAGAGCTGGATAGGCTTCGCCTCTCCAAATAAATTATCTCTCTCCTTAGCCTGCTGATTATTTTTTTCTACAGAAAAAAATCGCGCTAGCGACAGAAGTCTGCCCAACGAAGTGGGGGGCATTCTTCTGGAGTGAGTCTTTAGTTATATTTGGACCGATTCCAGCACTCAGATTTAGGGCTAAAGTGACTTGAACACTTATAATTACTGTTATGAGCAGTACACTTTACCTATTAAGTTATAGCCCTACGCGGACAAAGGACTTGCACCTCTAACCTCTGGACATGAGCCAAATGTGTTACTATTACACCAATCCGCTTTAGACTAGATAGGATTCGAACCTACGATGGTAGCATTGAAAGAGCTATGTCGTAACCGCTTGACTACTAGTCCTTTTAATATCCCTCCCTCCGAAGGACTAATTTCGAAGAAATAGGGGAGACTTCGTCTACAGCAAGCTTAAGCTTGCGCCTTAAAAAAATGAGGCAGAATCCTCTTTACGGGAGAAGCCACAGGAGTTGCACCTGGATGTATTGGCCGCACCCAACCATAACCACTATCGGTTTAGCTTCATCTTGGTGTGGAAGCTCGAGCTGAGATATTTGCACCCTACTAAGGTATAATATTGCAGTCTCCCATCTCTGCCTTATTTACCACTAAGATTACTAAAATAGCTCTTTTTTTTTTGTAGTTTACTAGCCTGCGTATTAACTTGCTATCGCATAAGCCAGCTAAGACTATTAAGTTTAATATAGAGCTTGCTGTAGTCCCCTAACGAAGTGTACTCTCCGAAGGAGGAAGATTCTTCCGCGACGAAAATACAGCAAGCTCTCCTTAGCCTGCTGATTATTTTTTTCTACAGAAAAAAATCGCGCTAGCGACAGAAGTCTACCCAAAGGGATATGGATCGCACGAAGTCTGGTTTATGGGCGCCCTACCTCTAGTAGTGACTCTTTCTAGACTTGTCAAATTAGAGTCTTTAAAATATTCATCACTAATAAGTCTAAAGTGATATTACCACTTGACGACTAATCCTAGCTTGCTAAAGCAGTAAGCTTTGCCTGATTCGAAGAATAGTAGCTTCGCTAGGCAATAAGACGCAACTCTATAATGAGAGGAGTAGTACTGCGTACTAGCAAGCTCTATTCCCAGAAGAATGCCTCCCTAATTCCCTAATTCCCTCCGGGAATATGTGTACACTTCGTTAGGGAGAGACTTCTCCTAACGAAGTGTGAGGCACGCCACACCACTCCGTCGACCACGGAGTGGGGGGGTCCGCCTGGGGGATACGCCTTATTTTTTTTTATCCCTGGCGCCTTACTATTCGTCAGCCCAATGCAAGTATCGCACTTACTTCTATTGATTACAAAACAATTGCATTACTTTTATGCTAATCAGGCTCTAGCTACAATTTGCTAAAATTTAAAAAGCCAAACCACCCGATAGCAAAGTATATCCAGGTATGGTTGGCTAATTTCTGCTGAGCAGAAATAGGCATGCATTGTACATGCGATATATGTATAAATAGTTATTTATAAAATTAGTACTTTATTCTTAAAAATCTCCAGATTCGTACGGATAAAGCCTATATTAATCCTTCGTAATAATATTTTACGTATATTTAAGAAATATCTTAAGATAAGCTTCGTGCCTATATGCTTTCAGCACTTATCCTTAACCAACTTAGCTTTCCTGCCGTGCCTATGCTATATATTTATCTTAGTGAAAGAAACATCCCTATGTATAGCTAAAGCTATACAGATATATAGAATTTTTATCCTATATTTTAATATTTGGGCACATAGACAACAGGTAAACCATAGGTTAGTAACTATTATTTAACCCTTTTACAAATTAAATTCTTCTTGTTCCTTTCGTACAAAAGTTAGTTCTTATTATATTCTAATTCCCCCTAGAAGATAGAAACCATACTGTCTCACGACGTATTTAACCCAGCTCATGTAACTTTTTAATCGACGAACAGTCGCACCCTACATAGTTCCTGCATCCATGAGGATAAGTTAAGCCGACATCGAGGTGCCAAACCGCGCACTCATTTTGTACACTCTTGCGCAAATTAGCCTGTTCTATGTGTTATCATAAAAGCGTCCTATGAAGGTGGGAACGAAGTCCCCCCCTTATTTTTTTATTGCTGTACAAGCAATACCTCCGGTATACGAAATACCGAAGGATAGCTATAGCACTTATATTTCCATTTTTTTCAAAACGGTTCAGACTATGTCTTCATTATTATTATATATATATATTTTAGTAGTAGTCCATATCCCAGGCGGACCCACTTCGTCTAATTTCTGATCCCGTAAGGGATATGAAATACAGACGAAGTCTCGGGATTAGTAGCCTTCTTTATTTTCCACCTATTCAACCTTTTACTGCAAAGGCTCCAATACGACGTTTTGATTTAGCTATTGAATAAGTTACATTTGATTTAGAATTACCTCTAAATAAAACTGAACTTAAACCTCTAAAAGAAGAATCTACATTTTTTAATCCTCCTTTTCATTTTAATGAATAGATAGATCTATCCGCTCTGTAACGTTTAGTTAATCTACCTTTAACTTCTAATCTTATACCTGCCATATTTTTATATCCAATAGAATTATAAATAGTATTATGGATATTTTCTTTATTAGCATCGCTGCTATGCATTATTCCATTATTTATATCTGAAGGGTATGTACCATCTAACAGTTTAGATAGAGAGGAGGTTGGCGCCAAGCTTCCAGCGATGCCTTCCGGCATAGCTGGGAATACTATATTAGATATTATTTTTAAATCTTTAAATTTACTTTGAAATAGATCCATTTTTTGATCACCTTTTATTATAGATCTTTCTTTAATCGTATTAATATTAGGTAAATATGCTCTATTTAAAATACTAAACATAGAATTTATATAATTTATTCTTCTTTTTCTTAATTTTAATGCTAATGCATTAGTAAAAAGATCTGTATGATATGCGACAGATTTTAAATTAATTATATTATATTCTATTTTTTTTCCTAGAATTTTATTTAATATATTACTTAATTTAGGTAAAAACACCAATCTGTTGAATTTATATTGATTAAGAGAATATAATAAGTCATATTTTCTTAAGTATTTTAGATATTTTCTCGCATATTGGTTAAGAATAACACCTCAAACTTTTTTTAAATAAAGATCTTTTAATTTTATAAATTTATTTAAATATTCTAGTTTATATTTTATAAATTTGGTTTTTCTTATTATATCACTAATAAATATATATTGATCTTTATATTCACCTAAGATTTTATAAATTTTTTCTATATTTTCTTTATATAATAAAAAATAACGTTTGGCTATTAATTTTTTACTTATTTTTTTATTTATTTTTAAATATTTTTTTTTTAATACATTTTTTTCTCTATTTAGAGTATACAGAGTAATTATTGCTTTATTATTAGTATGTTTAATTTCAGCATTACTTACGTGTATTCTTCTTAATAAATTACGTCTTCTTTTTAATAATATAAATTTAGATCCTGTATATTTATGATCTTTAAAATATAAATTAAAGTAACCTTTTATTATTTTGTTTATATTTAAATCATTAACTGGTATATTCTTTAATGTATTTTTATTATAAGAATAGATAGTATTCTTTCATTCTTTAGAAAATGAAGGTAAATATTTGGTTATTCCTATATCACCTATTTTTTTCTTTAAAAGTATTGTTTTAGATTGTTTTAAATTATTATTATAAATTTTCGAGCTAACTTTGCCTTGCCCACCTTTAGAAGAGGCGGCTTGAAAGTTAACGATTCCCGGCGTAGCCGGGAATACTACGTTACCGTCTTTATTCATTTTTCTAAATATTTATTCTTTCTTTTATTTTTTTTTATATATATATATATAATAATAATGTTGGGTGTAAAAAAGGATTATTGTTTAGCCTGCAAGTAAAAGCAACTAGCTTTATATATCGGCTAGCTGGCTCTTCCTCGCAAACTGTGCATATAACTCACCTTATAGTCGTTGAACGTCTTTATCTTATAATTTATGCTAAGATAAATTTCGCTTCAAATTTACATAGCGAGCTTTATAGACGGAGTCTCGTAAAGCAACGCGTAAGTAATTTTTGAAATTAACCCAATATATTATTAATTATTTTTACTTCTCAATATAGCACGGGTAGACGAAGTCTCAGCGATATCCCTACGGGATCAGGATTTTTTCTCCGAAAAAATATGCTGGCTGATTCCTGATTCTCTAATTCCCTACCCCCGTAGGGGGTCAGGGAATAGGGAATAGGGGGCTAGCTTCGCTAGAACGAAGTCCGCTCTTCATAGCAAGCTCGTATTTTTTTTTTAAAAAAAGCTGAGTCCGTAGGACTATGACCCATACCACAGTGAAATAAAATATTAAAGGACAAACATCCCTAGCGTAGCTTTTCCAATAATCCAAGATCTTTCCTTGTTGCATCTTGTGATCCTATGCCCTGCTTACGCAACTGTAAGATTTGTTGATAATCAAACAGTAAGGCAAGATTTAGCCGTTGAGCTTTTTAGATAATTAAAACATAACTATTAGAGCATAGCTAGATAGCCAGTCTTAATAGTTAAAAAATATTAGTGCGAGCTTGCTATGAAATACATAGTAGTCCATATCCCCCCTTCGGCGGGATTAGGACTCAGCAGCTACTACTTAATATTTTTATTATCTCTAATTTCTATATAGTGAAAATCCTACCTTTTTTTAAATATATATACAACGAATGTACATATAAATAATTTTATATGATTAAAAATAGTTCTACTACCTTAAATCGCAAACAAAATAATTATAAATTATTAGACACTCCTGTTTACTCTTTACAGGGTCTGTGCCCCACATAAACTGTCCCCTAGCGATAGTTCCTTAACCAAGGGTACTTATCTATTTCTGCAGGCATAAATCCAAATTTAAGTATAATCTATCATTATGCGCTTACAGCAGAAAGGAAAATAAGCTGAATTAGGTTGATTTACTACGAGCTTAAGCTCGTCCTAAACCAATTCATTCATATGAAAAAAAAATAAAGGATTCTCATTGTCATAGAGCCAGCTTGCTAAGCAAGCCGGCCGTCAATTACCTTATAAACTGAAAATTGTTTATCATACTCTATAATTAGTGACAGTAAAGCTGCATAGGGTCTTCTCGTCTAACTAGAGGTAAACTGTATCTGCACAGCTATTCCAATTTCACTGAGTCAATCATAGAGACAGCTGTTGTATCGTTACATCATTCATGCAAGACCGCATTTAACGGCCAAGGCATTTCGCTACCTTAGGACCCTCACGTTAAGGCCGCCTTTAACCGGGGTTTCCGTCTACATCAAATATTAGTATATTTAATTATATCTGTTAACCAGCCGGCACCGGGCAGACATCACACTCTATACTTAGATTTTTAATCTTTCAGCAAAGTGCTGTGTTTTAATTAAACAGTCGTACAACACTATTTCATGCTTCTTCCTCTTTACCTGATATTAATCAAGAATAATGAGCTCTCCTTATCCCGAAGTTACGGTAGTCAATTTGCCGAGTTCCTTTATGATTGTTAGCTCATTTACGCCTTCGTATTCTCTACTAGCTTACTTGTTTCAGATTCTAGGTACGGTTACTTTCCATTTACAGCTATAGCTAGTTCTAGCCATAGCTTAAACTTATTACTATTTTTCCAGTACATTTTGCACTTAAAATGTCGTCCTTAGTATGAAAGATTGTCTCATCGTTTTAATCTTTTGATTCCATAAACTTAGAGGCCGTTACTTAATTACATCCATAAGCTTTAGGCGGAAAATTTTCTTTTAGTTACTCATGTCACCATTATCACTTGAGTTAAATTATTATAATTTCATTTAAAAAATAAAAATCTTAATTTAGCTCAACGTTCTGCTACCCCATTTAATTATAATTGTATAGTCCGAGCTTGCTGAGACTATTAATTATAAAATAATATGGACAAGGTTTCGGTATATTGTTTAGATCCGATAAATTTTCGATGCTTTTAAAACTTAACAAGCGCTCTGTTACGAGGTCATAAAATTATGGCTGCTTCTAAGCCTATCTCCTTGTCGACTTTAATAAAAACCTTCTTAATTTCACTCAACTAATAATTTAGGAACCTTAACTCTTGTTCTGGGCTGTTTCCCTTTTGACATACAACCTTATCATTCTATGTCTGATGATTTAAGATATATCTTTGCCATTCCGAGTCTACATACTCACTGATAAAATCTTCATGATCCCCCAATTTGTACAAAATAAAACATGGGCTTAACTTGTTAACAAGTTAAGCCTTATGTCTTGTCTGAGATTAAATTCTGTACCTGCTAAGATATTATACTTAAATTGCCTACTGTTATAGGTTTCGCAGAAAACCAGCTATCCTGGTCAGTATTGTCTTTCACTACACCTACCATAATTCTTCGGATATTTATGCTACAATATTCCGTTCGGACTTTTATAATCCTGATTATGGTAAAATCACCAGGCTTCGGGTCTAACTTTAGACACTTACCGTTATTTTAACGCTCGGTTTAACTACGTAGAATCTCGCATCTAATGTTAACTTGGTGACCCATTATGCAAAAGGTACGTTCTAACTTTTTTATTTTTCCGAACTGCTTATAAAATCACTGTTTTTGTTTTGGTTCCCTCACGGTACTTTCCACTATCGCTTACATATTATATTTAGCCTTTGAGGAAGGTTCCCCATTAAATTTAAACAGTTTATCCACCATTTGACTTTCTAGGCTACTCTATTTTAGCTCACGCTAATCATAGAATCTCTTTTGATTTCTTTTCCTGAAGTTAATAAGATATTTCAATTCACTCCGTTTATTATTAGATTTCTCTTAGAGTTAATATAATTATAGGCTTGTAGGTAAAGAATTGCTCATATTACTGGTTGCCTATTAAAAGCGAGCTTGCTATGAAATACGGCCAGCATATATATACAATCAGCTAGCAAGCCTATTTATATAAATAAATCTCTTTAATATGTAGCTTAAATTCTACAATAATTTCTTTCTATACTTATATAATTTAGGAGCAGCTAGCGAAACGCTGGCGCACCTAAATTACATTTATACTTTATATATCCAAAGCGAGCGGTAAAAAAAAAATAGCTTTTTTTCTACCAGCAGCTTCATATCCCTAACGAAGTGTACTGATTTCTGATCCCGTAGGGATATGCAGTATTTTAGTAATTTTTTTCTGTATGCTTCGCACAGAAGCACAGAAAAAATACTGCTGATTCGTGAAACGAATATCCCTATTTTTTTAGAGTTTAGACT